ATAGCATCCATAGCTGAACGGTTAAAGCACCCAACTCATAATTGGAGAATTCGCAGGTTCAACTCCTGTTGGATGCATTAATAAAATAAAATATATATACATATGTAAAATTTTAAATTTATAGTTCAATTTAACTATAAAATAAGCTTAATAAAAAAAAAGTTTATATACTAAAAAAATATTTTATTACAATTAATTAAATATTAATTAAAAAAGAAGTAAATTAAATAAAAAATTTAATATTATTTAAAACTATTTTTAAAGGAGACACAATAATTATGGATGAAATAAAATACCCGGTACTTACAGAAAAAACAATTCGATTATTAGAAAAAAACCAATATACTTTTGATGTTAATAAGAAATCAACTAAACCACAAATAAAAAAATGGATTGAAATTTTTTTTAATGTTAAAGTAAAAGCAATAAATAGCCATATACCACCTAAAAAAAAAAAAAGAATAGGTCCAATTATAGGACATTCAGTACGCTATAAACGAATGATTATTACACTTAAAACTGGTTATTCTATTCCACTCTTTTCAAACAAATAAATTTTTTTTTTAATTTTTATCTACTTTATTTATGACTATCCGTTTATACAAAGCCTATACTCCAGGTACACGAAATCGTTCTGTATTAGCTTTTAAAGAACTAGTTAAAACTAATCCACAAAAAAAACTAACTTTTTGGCAACATAATAAACAAGGTCGTAATAATCAAGGAGTTATTACTAGCCGATTTCGAGGAGGAGGTCACAAACGTTTATATCGTCAAATTGATTTTCGACGAAATAAAAAAAATATATCTGGAAAAATTACAACCATCGAATACGATCCTAATCGAACTGCAAATATATGTCTTGTACATTATGAAGATGGAGAAAAAAGCTATATTTTACATCCTCGAGGATTAAAAGTTGGAGATACAATTATTTCTAGTAATGAAGCTTCTATATTAATAGGAAATGCTTTACCTTTGAGTGCGGTTTGAATTATTTATTTACGTAATTGGAAAATATCCAACTAGATTTTACAGAAAAATCTATAAATCTATCACTTATAAATAATAATAAATTATTCTAGTAAACCTTAAAAGGAAACTAAAAAGGAACAATAGCTGGTGATATAATTTTTTCTATAATATGCACAATATTATAGTGAAAAATTTAAAGATACAATAATATGGAGAAATCTTATTTTGACTTAAGCTTATTAAATATTAGCAACCCTTGTTTTAAATTATTATTTAATAAAAAAGAAAAACAAGTTAATCATATTCAAATTGATGGTCAAAGGCAATTTTGAAACTGTAAATTGATTTTTATCAATAAAAAAAACCTCCTAAGTTATTAGTAAACAAAAAAATGTTAACGTAAATTTATAAAATCATTCATTCTAACGTTATACAAAAAAGTACGTTAGATGACCAAAAAACTAGGATGTAAGTAATAAAAAAATAATTTAAATACTAATTATTAAATTAAAATTAATTAAAAATATACATCTAGAAAGCTGTATGCCTTGAGAAAGGCTTGTCCAGTTTGGGAAGAGACCTTTTTTTTTATGTAAATAAAAAAAGTCTACTTCAACCAATATGCCTTTAGGCACTGCAATACATAATATAGAAATAACACCAGGAAAAGGCGGACAGCTAGTAAAAAGTGCAGGAGCTGTAGCTAAACTTATTGCAAAAGAAGGCCAATTAGCTACGTTACGGTTACCTTCGGGTGAAGTTCGTTTAGTATCCCAAAATTCTTTAGCTACAATTGGACAAATTGGAAATGTTGATGCTAATAATAAAAAAATAGGTAAAGCCGGAGCAAAGCGATGGTTAGGAAAACGTCCTAGAGTAAGAGGCGTGGTTATGAATCCTATTGATCACCCTCATGGAGGTGGTGAAGGTCGAGCCCCTATTGGAAGAGAAAAACCATTAACTCCTTGGGGTCGTACTGCACTTGGAAAACGAACCCGCAAAATTAAAAAATATAGTAATCCTTTAATTTTACGTCGACGTAAAAATGGATAATTTAATAAAAAGAAAATAAAAAAAAAATATATATATATAAAAACAGAAGGTAGTTAGCCATGACACGTTCACTCAAAAAAGGCCCTTTTGTAGCTGACCATTTATTAAAAAAAATTGAAGACCTTAATTTAAAAAAAGAAAAAAAAATTATAATAACTTGGTCTCGAGCATCTACTATTGTACCCACAATGATTGGTCATACTATTGCAGTTTATAATGGACAAGAACATTTACCTATTTATATAACAGATCGTATGATAGGTCACAAACTAGGAGAATTTGCACCTACACGAAATTTTCGAGGACATACAAAAAGTGATAAAAAATCTCGTCGTTAATTAGGAGGTAAGGCTCGATGAAATCTGACAAATCAAATTTAAAAGTACGAGCTTTGGCTAAACATATACGTATGTCTGCTCATAAAGCACGCAGAGTAGTTAATCAAATTCGCGGTCGTTCGTATGAACAAGCACTTATGATATTAGAATTTATGCCATATCGAGCATGTTATCCTATATTACAATTAGTTTCTTCAGCAGCAGCAAATGCAAATCACAATTTAAATCTAAATAGAGCAAATTTAATTATAAGTGAAGCAAAAGTAGATAAAGGCCCAGTTTTAAAAAGATTTCAACCTAGAGCTCAAGGACGAGGATATCCTATACATAAACCTACTTGTCATATAACGATTACCGTAAAAAATAAACATTAATAAAAAATAGATTATGCTAATATCATTTAAAAAGGAAAAAAAGCATGGGACAAAAAATTAACCCACTTGGTTTTCGACTTGGTGTCACTCAGAATCATCATTCTTATTGGTTTGCTCAGCCAAAAAATTATTCTAAACTTCTTCAAGAAGATCAAAAAATGCGTAATTGTATTGAGAATTATGTATATAAAAATATAAGAAATTCTTCAAATTATGGAGGAATTGCCCGTATTGAAATCAAAAGAAAAACAGATTTAATTCAAGTTGAAATATATACAGGCTTTCCTGCTTTATTAGTAGAAAATCGTAAACGCGGTATTGAACAATTAAAAACAGACGTACAAAATATTTTAACTTCTGGAGACCGTAAACTTCGTATGACTTTAACCGAAGTAACAAAACCATATGGAGAACCAAATATTCTTGCAGAATATATTGCTTTGCAATTAGAAAGTCGAGTTGCTTTTAGAAGAACTATGAAAAAAGCTATTGAATTAGCAAAAAAAACAAATATTAAAGGTATTAAAATCCAAATTGCAGGTCGTCTTAACGGAGCTGAAATTGCTCGGGTAGAATGGGCTAGAGAAGGAAGAGTGCCTTTACAAACTCTTCGAGCTAAAATTGATTATTGTTATTACCCAGCTCAAACAATTTATGGAGTATTGGGAATAAAAATTTGGATATTTCAAGATGAAAAGTAGTTTACTTTAATTTTTTAGATTTAAAGATTAAATTTATTTTTTATTTTTATTATTTTAAAGATTTATTTAATATTTTATTAATAATTTAAAAAATTGTTATGCTTAGTGTACGACTCGTTAAAGTCAATGTTTTGTAAATTATTCTAAAAAACTTGATAAATTCTAGTATAAACTAGAAATTAATTTTTTACTTCTTATTGAAATAACTCGGTAAATGAATTAATAAATAATAAAATTATTCATTTAAAAACTTTTTTCATAAAATAATTTATGAAGTAAAAAAGAATTTATAATTAAAAAACTCAATAATATATTATTATTAAAATCGTATGGTTAAATTTAATTAAAAAAAAAAAGAAGCAGTGTAATAAAACATAATAAAATAATTTATATTAAAATGAAAAAAAAAATAAATTATATTTAAATTTTAATAAGAAAAGTTTTACATCAAAAAAGACTAAGAATTTTGATGAAAAATAATAAAAAAACTTCACTGTATAAAAAAACCTAAGCGTATAGTTAGAAGTAATAAAAACGATGTAATCTATAATTAAATAAAAATTAAAAATAATTAATAAAAATATTTAATTAGTAGATAGGATGGCAAAAAAAGAAAATTTAAAAGAAAAAAACTTTTAAATAAATGAATATTTGCCTGTGAAATTTATAATAAATTTTGATTCTTATATTCAATTTTATTGTTATATAAAAAAAATAACTAATAGAAATTAAGTAAAATAATAATTAAAGTAAATTTATTCACAAGAAGTCGGATGAAAAAAAAATTTCATGTCCGATTTTGAAGTAGAGACAAAAAAAGTCGACTATAACCCTAAAAGAACCAAATTTCGTAAACAACATAGAGGAAGGATGAAAGGAATAGCTACTCGAGGTAATTCTATTGCTTTTGGTAAATTTGCTCTTCAAGCACTTGAACCATCTTGGATTACATCAAGACAAATAGAAGCCGGACGACGAGCAATTACACGTTATGCACGTCGTGGTGGAAAATTATGGATACGTATATTTCCAGATAAGCCTATTACTATGCGACCTGCTGAAACACGTATGGGTTCAGGAAAAGGTTCACCAGAATATTGGGTATCTGTTGTTAAACCAGGTAGAATATTATATGAAATAAGTGGAGTACCTGAAAGTGTTGCTAGAGCAGCTATGAGAATTGCAGCTTACAAAATGCCTATTCGTACTCAATTTATTACTGCTATTGCATCTGTATAAAAAAATAAAGAAAATTAAATATAACTACTTTTTATATATAACGTTAAATAAAAAAAGCACAATAATTATACAAATATTTAAAATTAGTAATATTTTATTTATTAAATATACCCCCCCCTTAAAAATTTTTACTTTTTTTTAAGGGGTTAAAAGAAAAAAAAATGATTCAACCTCAAACTTATTTAAATGTAGCTGATAATAGTGGAGCGCGCAAATTAATGTGTATACAAATTTTAGGCGCAAGTAATCGTAAATACGCACATATTGGTGATATTATTATTGCCGTAGTTAAAGAAGCAATACCAAATATGCCATTAAAAAAATCAGAAGTAGTTCGAGCAGTTGTTGTACGAACTTGTAAAGAACTTAAACGTAAAAACGGAACTATTATACAATTTGATGATAATGCTGCAGTTATTATTAATCAAGAAGGAAATCCTAAAGGAACTCGAGTTTTTGGTCCTGTTGCACGAGAATTACGTGAATCTAATTTTATTAAAATAGTTTCGTTAGCACCTGAAGTATTATAAAAAAAAATAAATTAAACTTTAGTATTGTCTTAGTATTTAATTAATTTAACTAAAAAAAAGAAAATTATATATATATATATTTATTTGTATATTCAATATTTATGTTTTTTAATTATTTTATTATTTTATCTTTTAAAATAAATTTATTTTTATAAATATTATATATATATATATATCTTTTATATACTTAAAATTTTTAATTGTTTTAATTTTAAACTACTTTTATTCTAGAATTAGCAAAAAAATTTCTAAAAAACTAAAATTATTTTTTTGTCTTAGAAGCTTTTTTAATAAATTTAAAAAGCTTAGTTATATTAATAGTAAAAAGGAGTTTTATTTATGGGTAACGATACGATTGCTAATATGATTACATCTATAAGAAATGCAAACTTAGAAAAAACAAAAACAGTTCAAGTACCAGCAACTAATATTACTAAAAATATTGGAAAAATTTTATTGCAAGAAGGATTTATAGAAAATTTTAGAGAATATGAAGAAAGTAAAAATTCTTTTTTAATTTTTACTTTGAAATATCAAGGAAGAAAAAAAAAGCCTTATATAACAACTTTACGACGTATTAGTAAACCAGGTTTAAGATTTTATTCTAATCATAAAGAAATTCCAAAAGTTTTAGGTGGAATGGGAATTGTTATTCTTTCAACGTCTAAAGGAATTATGACAGATCGAGAAGCAAGAGAAAAAAAAATTGGAGGAGAAATTTTATGTTATGTATGGTAATTTATTTACATTTTATTTAAAATTTTTATATAGGAAAATCTTTGTAAATAAAAAAGCTAGCTAGTACTATATTTCTTAATGTTAGTTAAATAAAAAAAAGGAGATTTTCCTATTAATGAAGAAACAAAATTTGATTGATATGGAAGGTTTAGTTACTGAATCACTTCCTAATGCAATGTTTCGAGTTTGTTTAGACAATGGGTGTGAAGTTTTAACTCATATTTCAGGAAAAATAAGACGTAATTATATAAGAATATTACCAGGAGATCGAGTTAAAGTAGAATTAACTCCTTATGATTTGACTAAAGGACGCATAACGTATCGTCTTCGCGCTAAATCTTAAAATAGTTAAATTTTTTTTTTTCAATTCTAAATCTTAAAAAATTTAATAATTAATTAAAAAACTTAATATAAAAATATTTGCATTTTTTATATTATAAATTACATTAAAATAGGGAATATAAAAATGAAAGTTCGTGCTTCTGTTAAAAAAATTTGTGATAATTGTAGATTAATTCGTAGACGAAAACGAATTATGGTAGTTTGTTCTAATCCAAAACATAAACAAAGACAAGGATAAATTTTTATTAAAAATAAATTTAATAAAAATTAAAAAATTTATTTAAATATTTTTTATATATGTTTATTTGTAAAAATATCAATATGTATATATTAAAATATTTTAAATTTTATTAAAATAAATAAATAACAATACTAATTATGGCAAAATTAATAAAAAAAATTAGTTTACGTAAAGGTAAACGTAGAATACCTAAAGGAGTTATTCATATTCAAGCAAGTTTTAATAATACTATTGTTACTGTAACAGATATACGTGGACAAGTTGTTTTTTGGTCTTCTGCAGGCGCTTGTGGTTTTAAAGGTGCAAAAAAAAGTACCCCTTTTGCAGCTCAAACTGCCGCAGAAAATGCTATTCGTGTTTTAATTGATCAAGGTATGAAACAAGCTGAAGTTATGATTAGTGGTCCTGGTCCAGGACGAGATACAGCATTACGTGCTATTCGCCGAAGTGGTGTTATTTTAAATTTTGTTCGTGATGTAACTCCTATGCCACATAATGGATGTAGACCTCCGAAAAAAAGACGTGTTTAAATTTTAAGATTAATCAAAGAAATAAATAATAATTTATTAAATTAAATAAATTAAACTAATAAATTATTATTTAATAAACATTTATTTAACAAATATTATTAAATATATAATATAAAAAAATTTAGAAAATAAAATATAAATATATTTTTAATATCATAATAATTTTTCAATTTTATCAATTATAAAAATATTTATATTTATGATTAAATTTAAATAATTTATGAAAAAAATTATTACACTTTTAGCTCCCCCCCCATCTCAATTTTCATTTTTATCTGAATTTCAATTTTCACTTCCTGAATTAAGACAAATTCAATTTAAAAGTTATTATTATTTTATTTATAAAAATTTAATTTCTGAACTAAATATTTTTCCTGAAATTTTTGATTTAAATCAAGAATTTCAATTTGAATTATTAAATAAAGAATATAAATTAATAAAACCAAAAAAAACTACTATTAAATTTCACTATAATACATATTCGTCTGATTTATATGTTACATGTCGATTGCTTCGCCGAAAAAAAAAAATAGAAATTCAAAAACAAATTATATTTATTGGAAGTATTCCTTTAATAGATTATCAAAGTACTTTTAGAATTAATAATGTTACAAGAGTAATAATTAATCAAATTTTACGAAGTCCAGGTATTTATTATAATTCCGAATTAGATCATAATGAAATTTCTATATATACAGGTACAATTATTTCTGATTGGGGAGGGAGATTAAAATTAGAAATTGATAGCAAAACAAGAATTTGGGCCCGTATAAGTAAAAAACGAAAAGTTTCTATTTTAGTTTTGTTATTAGCTATGGGCTTAACTATAAAACAAATTTTAGATAATGTTTGTTCTTCAAATTTTTTTTTAGATTTTTTAAAAGAAAAAAAAAAGAAAAAAGAACAGCTTCAATCTACTCAAGATGCTGTGGTAGAACTTTATAAACAATTATATTATATCGGAGGAGACCTTGTATTTTCTGAATCTATACGTAAAGAATTGCAAAAAAAAATTTTTCAGCAAAGATGTGAGTTAGGAAAAATTGGGCGATTAAATATAAATAAAAAACTTAGTTTGGATATACCTGAAAATGAATTTTTTTTATTACCGCAAGATATCTTAACTGCTATAGATTATTTAATAAAAATAAAATTTGGGATTGGTACACTTGACGATATAGATCATTTAAAAAATCGTCGTATTCGCTCTGTAGCCGATTTATTGCAAGATCAATTAAAATTAGCATTAATACGCTTAGAAAATTCAGTACGACAAGTTATGCGTAGAACAACTAAACGAAAACGCTTACTTAGTCCTAAAAATTTAATTACTCAAACACCATTAATTGCTACTTTTAAAGAGTTTTTTGGCTCACATCCTTTATCTCAATTTCTGGATCAAACGAATCCATTGGCTGAAATTGTTCATAAAAGAAGATTAAGCTCGCTAGGTCCTGGCGGAGTAACAAGACGAACAGCTGGTTTTCAAGTACGTGATATTCACTTTAGTCATTATACTCGAATTTGCCCTATTGAAACATCTGAAGGTATGAATGCTGGACTTATTGCGTCATTAGCAATTCATGTTAACGTAAATAATTGGGGATTTTTGGAAAGTCCTTTTTATAAAATCTCTAAAAATATTAAAGAAGAAAAAATTATTAATTTATCTGCAGGAGAAGACGAATATTATCGAATAGCTACAGGAAATTGTTTGGCTTTAGACCAAGGGACTCAAAAAATACAAATAACTCCAGCTCGCTATCGACAAGAATTTTTGGCTATTGCTTGGGAACAAATACATCTTCGAAGTATTTATCCTTTACAATATTTTTCTGTTGGAGTTTCACTTATTCCATTTTTAGAACATAATGATGCAAATCGTGCGTTAATGGGTTCTAATATGCAACGTCAAGCTGTTCCACTTATAAAAGTTGAAAAATGTATTGTAGGAACAGGATTAGAAAATCAAGTTGCTTTAGATTCCGGAAACGTAATGATTACAAAACAAAGTGAAAAAATAATGTATACTGATGGTAAAAAAATAAGTTTACTTAATAATATTAATGAAAATGTCAATACACATTTAATTATATATCAACGTTCTAACAACAGTACGTGTATATATCAAAAACCGCAAGTTATTTCAAAAAAATTTTTAAAAAAAGGGCAAGTTTTAACAGATGGTGCAGCTATTTTAAAAGGAGAATTAACTTTAGGAAAAAATATTTTAGTAGCATATATGCCATGGGAAGGCTATAATTTTGAAGACGCAATACTTATTAGTGAACGCTTAATATATGAAGATGTTTACACATCCATTCATATTGAAAGATATGAAATAGAATCTCGAAATACAAATCAAGGCTCTGAAAAAATTACTAAAGAAATACCGCATTTAGAAAATAATGTACTCCGTCATTTAGATAAAAACGGACTTGTAATACCAGGATCATGGGTAGAAACAGGGGATGTTTTAGTAGGAAAATTAACACCTCAAGAAACAGAAGAATCTTTACGTGCTCCAGAAGGAAAATTATTACAAGCTATATTTGGTATTCAAGTAACTAACGCAAAAGAGACTTGTCTTAAAGTTCCTTTGAATGGAAAAGGCCGAGTTATTGATGTAATATGGATTTCTAAAAAAGAAAATTCGAGTAATTATGAAAAAATAATACATGTTTATATAGCACAAAAACGAAAAATACAAGTCGGAGATAAAGTAGCTGGAAGACATGGGAATAAAGGTATTATTTCAAAGATTTTACCTAGACAAGATATGCCTTATTTACAAGATGGAACGCCTATTGATATGGCATTAAGTCCTTTAGGAGTACCATCACGTATGAATGTAGGACAAATTTTTGAATGTTTACTTGGCTTAGCTGGTTCTTTTTTAGGAAAACATTATAGAATAACTCCTTTTGATGAAAAATATGAACGAGAAGCTTCAAGAAAATTAGTTTTTTCTGAACTTTATAAAGCTAGTAAAAAAACAGGAAACCTTTGGCTATTTGAACCTGAAAACCCTGGAAAAAATCGTTTATTAAACGGAAGAACTGGCGAAATTTTTGAGCAAGCTGTTACAGTAGGAAAAGCTTATATGCTAAAATTAATTCATCAAGTTGATGATAAAATTCATGCACGTTCTAGTGGGCCTTATGCGCTTGTTACTCAGCAACCTCTTAGAGGTAGATCCAGACGAGGAGGACAAAGAGTTGGAGAAATGGAAGTCTGGGCTTTAGAAGGATTTGGTGTTGCTTATATTTTGCAAGAAATGCTCACTATTAAATCTGACCATATTCATGCACGCTATGAAGTACTTGGCGCCATTATAACAGGAGAACCAATACCTAAACCTAAAACTGCTCCAGAATCTTTTTTATTACTTGTTCGCGAATTACGCTCTTTATCTTTAGAATTAGATCATGCCGTTATCTTTGAAAAAAACTTAAATATAAAATTTAAGGATGTTTAATATAAAAAAATAAAATTTATTTTATGATTCATCGAGAAAAATATCACCATCTTCGAATTAGATTAGCTTCACCTGAACAAATACGTAGTTGGGCTGAAAGAGTTTTACCAAATGGAGAAATCATAGGACAAGTAACAAAACCATATACTTTACATTATAAAACACATAAACCTGAAAAAGATGGATTATTTTGTGAACGTATTTTTGGTCCAATTAAAGGTGGAATTTGTGCTTGTGGAAAGTATCAAATAATTGAAAAATATTCAAAATTTTGTGAACAATGTGGCGTTGAATTTGTTGAATCTCGCGTTCGAAGATATCGAATGGGATATATTAAACTAGCATGTCCAGTAACGCATGTATGGTATTTAAAGCGTTTACCTAGTTATATTGCAAATCTTTTAGCTAAACCTCTTAAAGAATTAGAAAGTCTAGTATATTGCGATGTGTGACTTGTTTATAAATTTCAATTTTACAGAGTAAATTAAACCTGTTATCTTATTTTTTTAGTAAGATATTTTTAATTTTGATATGTTGTTAAAAAAAAAAGCATAAAACTCAAAAAATATAGTAAATTTACAGCTACTAAAATATATTAATCTAGGGTTTTTATTTATATATATATTCATATTTTATATAATATATATTTTGTTTGTGATTTAGAGATTTCGTAAAAAAGTAAAATTTAGTAAAAAAATGATTATATTAGTTTAAAAATGGATATTATAATTTATTCATCGTATATAAATGTATTAAATATATCATAACCATCGAAATAGAAGAAAAACCTAAAGGATTGCTAAAAAATAAATAAATATAAACAAGAGAATTTCTTAATAATTCCAAAAAATTTTGGAGGTATTTTTGCAAAAAAATATATCATTTAAAGAAAGTAAGATTACTCAAAAATAAAAAAAAAAATTAATTAATTAAACAATATTACTTGAGTAATAAATAACTGATTTATATAAAAAAAATTACTTTTTTTTCTATATACATATATAATTTTTATATGTAATTTTAATTCTATTTTAAATAGAAACTTACATATATTTATATTATTAATATATATAGAAATACTTTTTATATAAAAAATATATAACTATTTATATATTTTTTTATATATATTAATATAATAATTATATTATTAGTACTATTTGAGCCGGATGAAAAAAAAGTTTCATGTCCGATTCTCAGGGGGAATTCTAAAGAATCTATCCCAATCTTTTTCTTGCTAGACCTATTTTAAAAAAACCAAATTTATTAAAATTACGAGGTTTATTTAAATATGAAGATCAATCTTGGAGAGAAATTTTTCCTCGTTATTTTTCTTCACGTGGATTTGAAACATTTCAAAATAAAGAAATTGCGACGGGTGGAGATGCTATTAAAAAACAATTAAGTAATTTAGATCTTCAAGGAGTGCTAGATTATGCATATATAGAATGGCAAGAACTAGTAGAACAAAAATCTACAGGAAATGAATGGGAAGATCGAAAAATTCAAAGAAGAAAAGATCTTTTAGTTAGACGTATAAAATTAGCTAAGCAATTTCTTCAAACAAATATAAAGCCAGAATGGATGGTTTTATCATTACTACCAGTTCTTCCTCCTGAATTACGACCTATGATTGAATTAGGTGAAGGGGAATTAATTACTTCTGATTTAAATGAATTGTATAGAAGAGTTATTTATCGAAATAATACTCTTATTGATTTTTTAGCTAGAAGTGGTTCTACACCAGGTGGTTTAGTTGTTTGTCAAATTAGGCTAGTACAAGAGGCTGTAGATGGCCTTATTGATAATGGTATTCGCGGTCAACCTATGAAAGATAGTCATAATAGACCTTATAAATCTTTTTCTGATGTTATAGAAGGAAAAGAAGGACGTTTTCGTGAAAATTTATTAGGAAAACGAGTTGATTATTCAGGCCGTTCTGTTATTGTAGTTGGCCCTTTTCTTTCATTACATCAATGTGGATTACCACGTGAAATGGCAATAGAACTATTTCAAGCTTTTGTTATTCGCGGTTTAATTGGACGCGATCTTGCTCCTAATCTTAGAGCTGCTAAAAGTATGATCCAAAATAAAGAGCCCATTGTATGGAAAATTTTGCAGGAAATTATGCAAGGGCACCCCGTCTTGTTAAATCGAGCACCCACTTTACATAGGTTAGGTATACAAGCTTTTCAACCAATTTTAGTAAAAGGTCGCGCTATTCGATTACATCCTTTAGTTTGTGGAGGGTTTAATGCAGATTTTGATGGAGATCAAATGGCTGTTCATATACCATTATCTTTAGAAGCGCAAGCCGAAGCACGCTTACTTATGTTTTCTCATACAAATCTTTTGTCCCCCGCTACAGGAGATCCTGTTTCTGTACCAAGTCAAGATATGCTTCTTGGACTGTACATACTAACAATTAAAAATCATCAAGGTATCTATGGTAATAAAAATCATCCTTATAAGCAAAATAATAATAAAATATTTTTAAATAAAAGTCCTTATTTTTTTAGTTATGATGATGTAATAAAAGCTTACAACCAAAAAAAAGTGAGATTACATAGTGCTTTATGGATTTGGTGGGGAACTAAATTACGAACAATTACTTCAATAAACCGTGAAAAACCTATTGAAGTTCAATATAATTCTTCAGGTATTTCTTTCAAAATTTATCAGCATTATCAATTAAAAAAAAACAAAAACGAAAAAATTTTTAGTGTTTACGTTTACACAACCGTTGGCCGTATTATCTTTAATCAACAAATAGAAGAAGCTATTCAAGGTACTTTAAAAGCTTCGCTATTTCGAAATCAATCTTTACCAGCTATAACTATATAATATTCATATAATATTAATTTAAATAAAAATTAAAAAAGTCATAGAAAAGAAAATGACGTAATCTATTGGTATATCCCACTTATAACAATAAATTTTTTTTATTATAACAAAAATAACCAAAATGCTCTTCTATAATAAAGTGATGGATAGAATTGCCATAAAACAGCTTATAAGCAGATTAATAACTCATTTTGGTATTACATATACAACATATATTTTAGATCAACTTAAAACTATAGGCTTTAAACAAGCTACTCAAGCAGCTATTTCATTAGGAATTGATGATCTTTTAACAGCACCTTCAAAAACTTGGTTAATTCAAGATGCCGAACAACAAGGTTACATTTCTGAAAAGCATTATCGTTATGGAAATGTTCATGCAGTAGAAAAATTACGACAATTAATTGAAACGTGGTATGCTACAAGTGAATATTTAAAACAAGAAATGAACCCTAATTTTCGGATGACCGATCCGTTAAATCCAGTACATATGATGTCTTTTTCCGGAGCAAGAGGGAGTACATCACAAGTTCATCAGTTAGTAGGTATGAGAGGTTTAATGTCAGATCCTCAAGGTCAAATTATTGATTTACCTATTCAAAGTAACTTTCGAGAAGGCCTATCTTTAACTGAATATATTATTTCTTGTTATGGTGCTCGTAAAGGAGTTGTTGATACAGCAGTACGAACATCAGATGCTGGATATCTTACACGTAGATTAGTTGAAGTAGTTCAGCATATTGTAGTTCGAAAAGTTGATTGTGGGACGTCAGAAAATATTTGTGTAACTCCTTTACAGAATAATTATAAAAAAAATAATAAATTAATTGGTCGTATTTTAGCAGATAACATTTATATAAATGGAAGATGTATCGCTATTCGTAATCAAGATATTACAACAAATCTTATTATTTATTTAATAAATTTTCAAAAAAAAGGTATTTTTATTCGCTCACCTTTAATTTGTAAAAGTATGTTATGGATTTGTCAATTATGTTACGGTTGGAGTCTTACTCATGGTAATTTAATAGAATTAGGTGAAGCTGTTGGTATTATTGCAGGGCAATCTATTGGAGAGCCAGGTACTCAGTTAACATTGAGAACTTTTCATACTGGTGGAGTTTTTACCGGTGATATTGCAGAACATATACGAACACCTTTTAATGGGATTATTCAATTTGATACAAATTCAGTTTATCCTACACGTACTCGCCATGGGCACCCTGCATGGATATGTAATAATAATTTATCTGTTGTTATTAAAAGTAAAAAAAAACTTCATAATTTAGTTATTCCAACACAAAGTATACTTTTAGTTCAAAGTAATCAATATGTAGAATCAAAACAAGTTATTGCAGAAGTTCGTGCAAAAGCATCTCCTTTTAAAGAAAAAGTTCAAAAATACATTTATTCAAATTTATCTGGAGAAATGCATTGGAGTAGTAAAGTTCAGCATGCGTCTGAATATATCCATAGTAATGTTCATCTTTTACGTATAACAGGTCATATATGGATACTAGCTGGTATTTTTGATAAAGATAATAAGTTTTCATTTTTATTTTATCAAAATCAAGATAAATTAAAAAATAAACTTCCTATTGCAAAACAAACTTTAAATTATTTTCAATTAAAAGAGCTTTTTTTAAATAATTTTTGGAATTCTATTTATTCTAGTATTATTTTGTATAATTATCGTTTTTTAGAAAAAAATAATAATAAATATGAAAAAAAATCTTTATTTCAATTTATGCTTAAACTTCAAAAAAACGGTATTTTAAAACAAAATGATATTTTTGCTATATTCAATGATCCAAAATATACAATAAAAAATTCAGGAATTATGAAATATGGCAATATAAAAGTTGATTTAATTAATAAAAAAAATGATATTTTTGAAAATACAAAAACAAAAACTGTTAGACCAAGATATAAAATACTAAAAGAAGGTAACTTTTTTTTTCTTCCTGAAGAAGTTTATATTTTAGATCAATCTTCTTTTTCATCTATTTTAGTAAAAAATAATAGTTTTATTAAAGCAGGTACAAAAATAACTTCTAATATTACTAGTAAAATAACGGGTTTTGTTAAAATAAAAAAAAAAATTAATAATTTTAAAATAAAAATACTACCAGGAAGTATATATTATCCTAAAGAAAAACAAAAAAATTTTAAACAAAATGGTATTTTAATACCACCAGGGAAAAAAATTTTTGAACAATTTCGAGCTAAAAATTGGATTTATCTTGAATGGATTGTGCTTTCTAAAGACAATTCTTTTTTTTTAATTAGACCTGCAATAGAATATAAAATAATATTTAATGATAATTCATTAACTTTACCAATACCTTTTTATCTAGATTTATTAAAAGAACAAAAAAAAATTAAAATTCAAACTGTTAAATATATTTTTTATGAAGATAGTGAAGAAGTTGAAATAAATCCTGATACTCCTATTCAATTAATTCAAACTTGCTTAATAGTAAATTGGGAAACCAAAGTATTTATAAAAGAAGCTCATATTTCTTTTATAAAAATACGTATTAATAAAATTATTAAATTTTTTTTTCAAATTAATTTAGTCGAACATATTCATTTAATGAATAAAAAAAAAAACAATAATATTATTTTAAACTATCTATTTAAAAAAAAAAAATATATTATTAATCAAAAAGATTATAAAAAAAGTTTATTCTTTAGCAAAACGTGGGGCATTATTCGCACTCCGTCAAACAAAAATCAAGAAAAAGGCTTTTTTCTTCTTTTATCTCCATTTAATCTATTTCAAAGTATTTTGTTTGACAAAACAAAACAAAGTTTAAAAATAGAAAATAATGTAGAAAAACTTTTTACTTACGAACCAAAGAGAATAATTAAGACTTTTAATATAGAAAAAAGAAAAAATTTTGTAGAATTTTTAGGTCTTTTAGGTTATTTGCAAAATATTACAAAATCTTTTCAGCTATTTTCTTGCAAAAAATTTAACGATAAATCAATACCTATTAACTTTTCAATTATTGATAATTTAAAAAAAAAAATTAAAATAAATAAATGGTATTTTTTAAACGAAAATAAAAAAGTCCAGAAGTTTTTTTTAACTCAGAATACTATTCTTAATTTATTAAATTGGTCTTTTCCTATCTTTGATTTAGCAAAAAAAAAAACTCAATTATTTAATCTTGGACATTTTTTTTGTGACGGTTTATCTATAGCAGAATATCCTACTTTTTCGGAATCTGGTCAAATTATAGCAATTTATGACGATTTATCTTTAGTTATTAGATTAGCTAAACCATATTTGGCTACTGGTGGAGCTACAATTCACAATAATTATGGCGAAATTATTAAAGAAGGAGATATTTTAATAACTTTAATATATGAAAGATTAAAATCTGGAGATATTATTCAAGGACTCCCTAAAGTTGAACAATTATTAGAAGCTCGTTTAACAAATCCAGTTTCTATTAATTTAGAAAAAGGTTTTGCAGAGTGGAATAAAGATATGACAAACTTTTTTGGAAGTCTTTGGGGTTACTTTTTAAGTGCGCAAATTAGTATGGAGCAGAGTCAAGTTAATTTAGTAAATCAAATTCAAAAAGTATATCGATCACAAGGTGTAAATATATCAGATAAACATATAGAAATTATTGTACGTCAAATGACTTCAAAAGTTTTTACTTTAGAAGATGGAATGACTAATGGCTTTTTACCGGGAGAATTAATTGAGTTTACAAGAGCCAAAAGAATTAATCGTGCGTTAGAAGAAGTAATTCCTTATAAACCAGTACTATTAGGCATAACAAAAGCATCTCTTAATACTCAAAGTTTTATATCCGAAGCTAGTTTTCAAGAAACTACACGAGTTTTAGCAAAAGCAGCATTACGAGGTCGCATTGATTGGCTGAAAGGTTTAAAAGAAAATGTTATTCTTGGAGGAATAATTCCTACAGGCACTGGATGTGAAGAAGTTCTTTGGCAATTAACTTTGAAAAAACAAAAAAATATTTTATTAAAAAAAAAGAAAACTAAATTATTTCATAACAGAGTAAAAGATATTTTTTTATATAAAAAACTTTCAATTTTTTTTACTTCAGAAAAAATTCATAAAATTTATTAAAAAAAATTTATTAAAAATTTAAAAAATGTACTAATTTAAGTTTAAATAAAAAAATAAATTTAAACTTTTTAACAACTTAAAAACAAAAATATAAATGAAACAAAAATCTTGGAATATTAATCTAGAAGAAATGATGCAAGCAGGCGTTCATTTTGGTCATCAAGCTAGAAAATGGAATCCAAAAATGGCCTCTTATATTTTTACAGAACGTAAAGGTATTCATATTTTAAATCTTACTCAAACAGCTCGTTTTTTATCAGAAGCTTGTGATTTATTAGCTAATGCATCAAGTAAAGGAAAACAAGTTTTAATTGTAGGTACCAAATATCAAGCTGCTGATTTAGTAGCATCAGCTTCAATAAAAGCTCGCTGTCATTACATAAATCAAAAATGGCTTGGTGGTATGCTAACTAATTGGTCAACTATAGAAAAGCGTCTTCAAAGATTTAAAGATTTGGAAAATAAAGAAAAAACAGGAGTACTTAATCAACTTCCTAAAAAAGAAGCAGCAACTTCAAAAAAACAATTAGTTCAACTTCGAAAATATTTAGGTGGAATTAAATATATGACAAGTTTACCAGATATTGTAATCATAATAGATCAACAAAAAGAAATTACAGCTATTAATGAATGTATAACTTTAGGTATTCCAACAATTTGCTTAATTGATACAGATTGTGATCCTGATCTTACAGACATACCAATTCCAGCAAATGATGATGCTAGAGCTTCTATTCGTTGGATTTTAAATAAATTAACCTTAGCTATTAGCGAAGGTCGTTATAATTCTATAAAAACAGAGTAATTAATTTAAAATAATAAAAAAATATTTATTTTATTATTCATTACTATTTTAAAACTTAAAAATATATTACAATAAAAATAAATATTTTATTGTAACAAATATGTTCTAATATAATAAAAAAAAGTTTAAACAATAAAACATTAAAAAAAAAAATAGAAATGTTTGTAAAATTCATTTTTATTTTTCATAGTTAATCTTTAGAAGGGGTAATATGCATACTGCAGCACAATTTTCCATTAGTACACTTAATAATTTATATGAAATATCTAGTGTAGAAGTAGGTCAACACTTCTATTGGCAAATAGGCAGTTTTGAAGTTCACGCACAAGTACTTATAACTTCCTGGATTGTTATTGCTATTTTATTAAGTTTAGCTGTTTTAGCAACACGTGATTTACAAACTATTCCAACAAGTGGTCAAAATTTTGTTGAATATGTTTTAGAATTTATTCGAGATTTAACTAGAACTCAAATTGGAGAAGAGGAATATAGACCTTGGGTTCCCTTTATAGGAACTATGTTTTTATTTATTTTTGTTTCAAATTGGTCAGGTGCCCTTCTTCCTTGGAGACTTCTTGAATTACCTCACGGAGAGTTAGCTGCGCCTACAAATGATATTAATACAACAGTTGCATTGGCACTATTAACATCAGTAGCTTATTTTTATGCAGGTCTTCATAAAAGAGGCTTAAATTATTTTGGTAAATACATTCAACCAACTCCGGTACTTTTACCAATTAATATTTTAGAAGATTTTACAAAACCTTTATCACTTAGTTTTCGACTTTTTGGAAATATACTAGCTGATGAATTAGTAGTAGCTGTTCTTATTTCATTAGTACCTTTAGTTGTTCCTATTCCTATGATGTTTTTAGGCTTATTTACGAGTGCTATTCAAGCTTTAATATTTGCAACTCTAGCTGCAGCTTATATTGGAGAATCCATGGAAGGTCATCATTAAATTATAAAAAAATAAATATATATTATATATTTGTAGTATCAATTATAATTACTAAAAATGTTTTTGATAACTGTCTTATTTTTTAAGTAAATATTTTAATTGATTTTAAACTTAAATTATAGATCTTAAAAGTAAAATTATGAGGTATAATAATAAGAAAAAATTTAATAATTAACAAAAAATTTAAAAATAAAAAATAAAATCATTTTATCTTAACTAAAATTTATTTTAGAGTTTAAAGAGAAAATCATTTTTTTAAATAATATTTTATTAAAAAAATTCAAATAAAAACTTTAATTTAGTTTTTTAGTGATACTATCACTTATTAATAAGAGACATCTTGAGTTATTAACTGCTTTAATTTCATTTTTTTTAGAGAAAAATAAAAATAAGCAATAGAGAATAGTTTTTTTTATATTAACTTTTTCTTAATTTTGGTTAGAGGATACTATAATGAACCCCTTAATTTCTGCTGCGTCTGTTATTGCTGCTGGATTAGCTGTAGGTTTAGCTTCTATTGGACCTGGTATTGGTCAAGGTACTGCTGCAGGTCAAGCAGTAGAAGGTATTGCTAGACAACCGGAAGCAGAAGGTAAAATTCGAGGCACGTTACTGCTAAGTTTAGCATTTATGGAAGCTTTAACTATTTATGGTCTAGTTGTAGCATTAGCGCTTTTATTTGCAAATCCTTTTGTTTAAATTTAAGTGTTTTGAAAGCTTTATATTGTTTAATTTAAATAATTTTTTTTTCTAAGAAATAAAATGGTTAACCATTTTATTTCTTAGAAAAAAAAATTATTTAAATTAAACAATATATACATCTATAATCTTTTCCTATCTTTTAGTAAAAAATTTTTATGACTTTTGTGAAAAGCAAACAAAGTATTTTTTACTTTTATTACTAATTTCAATAAAAACTAAATATATTAGTTTTTATTTCTAATTAAAAACTCAAGTAATTCTAAGTAAAAAAATACTCTGTAAAGCTTAAATAATCTATTAATCGGAGAGAAAATATGAAAAATATTATTAATTTAGTTATTTTTTCAGGTTATTGGCCTATTGCTGGTAACTTTGGTTTAAATACAAATCTTTTAGAAACTAATTTAATTAATTTAAGTGTGGTGGTTGGCTTATTAGTTTACTTTGGAAAGGGAGTGTGTGCGGGTTAATTATTTGAATAAAACAGCTGGAATAATCCAGTTACACTTCAAAATAAAAAGAAAGTGTATAATTCCGACGAATAACTTCTAAATAAAATTTAGAACAACTATAGCATTTCATAAAAATAGTAATTTTTTATTTTTTTTACTACTTTATTCGGAAATATTAAGAAAATGGTTAAAGCTAAAATGCTTGAAGTCTAAGCACTATTGGGGTTTTTCTTTCCCTCAAATGTTTTTTATTATATAAAAAAAGCATATTTGGAGATTAATTTGCTATATAACACTCATATCAAAAAATTCTTAAACTTATTTATTTAATAAGTTATTATTATCTCTAAAAATTAACCAGCTTTGGTTTATTATGCTAAATTGACAACCTAAAAAAAGTCTAATATAAGTTATTCAAAAAAGTAACCTTGCTGACAATTAAAAAAAAACAAGAAATTTTGTTAGAAGAGCTTCTAAATTTTTTTTCTTTAAATAAATATAAAATTTTTATAAATAAAATTACAAAGAAATTAAAAAATTATCAGAGGCAGGCTTAGTTTATTTAACTAAGCGAGAAAGCCGAATGAATTGAAAAATTCATGTTCGGTTTGGGAAGAGATTTTTAATTCGTAAAAATTCTCGAAAAAAATAATCTACTTTCATTAAATAATTTATTAAGTAATCGTAAACAGACCATTTTAAATACAATTAAGGATGCAGAAGAACGATATAATGAAGCAACAGATAAACTTAACCAAGCTCGAGAGCGATTAGAACGAGCAAAAGTAAAAGCAAATGAAATTCGTGTAAACGGTCTTTCACAAATAGAGAGAGAAAAAAAAGAATTAATAAATGCTGCTGATGAAGATTCCAAACGATTAGAAGATTCAAAAAATGCTACTATTCGTTTTGAAGAACAGAGAGCTATTGAACAAGTTCGACAACAAGTTTCTCGTCTTGCATTAGAAAGAGCTTTAGAAGCTTTAAATAAGCGTTTAAATAGCGAATTACATTCACGCGTAATTGATTATCATATTGGCCTACTTAGAGCCATGGAAAGCACAAGTGATTAGCTTTCATTAGTTTTATTTTTCAAAAAATTATTAACGAACGCTAATGGTAAAAATTCGACCTGATGAAATTAGCAGTATTATACGTAAGCAGATAGAAGACTATAGTCAAGAAATTAAAGTTGTAAATGTTGGTACTGTACTTCAAGTAGGAGATGGTATTGCACGTATTTACGGTCTTGATAAAGTAATGGCTGGTGAACTAGTTGAATTTGAAGATACTAGTATCGGAATTGCCTTAAATTTAGAATCGGATAATGTTGGTGTTGTATTAATGGGTGATGGTTTAACTATTCAAGAAGGTAGTTCTGTAAAAGCAACAGGGAAAATTGCTCAAATACCTGTAAGTGATAGCTACTTAGGTCGTGTTGTAAATGCTTTAGCTCAACCTATTGATGGTAAAGGCCAAATACCAGCTTCAGAATTTAGATTAATTGAATCTTCTGCGCCTGGTATTATTTCAAGACGTTCTGTATATGAACCTATGCAGACAGGTCTTATTGCTATCGACTCTATGATTCCTATTGGGCGTGGTCAACGTGAGTTAATTATTGGAGACCGACAAACTGGTAAAACAGCTGTAGCTACAGATACTATTTTGAATCAAAAAGGACAAAATGTAATATGTGTTTATGTCGCTATTGGACAAAAAGCTTCTTCAGTAGCTCAAGTAGTTAATACTTTTGAAGAGCGTGGTGCATTAGAATATACAATTGTAGTAGCTGAAGCAGCAAACTCTCCAGCTACGTTGCAATATTTAGCTCCTTATACAGGGGCTGCACTAGCAGAATATTTTATGTATCGTAAACAACATACTTTAATAATTTATGATGATCTTTCTAAACAAGCACAAGCTTATAGACAGATGTCTCTTTTATTAAGAAGACCACCTGGTAGAGAAGCATATCCAGGGGATGTTTTTTATTTACATTCTCGTCTTTTAGAACGAGCTGCTAAATTAAGTTCACAATTAGGTGAAGGAAGTATGACTGCTTTACCTATCGTTGAAACTCAAGCAGGAGACGTTTCTGCTTATATTCCTACTAATGTAATTTCTATTACTGATGGACAAATCTTCTTATCAGCCGATTTGTTTAATGCAGGGATTCGTCCTGCAATTAATGTAGGTATTTCTGTTTCTAGAGTAGGATCTGCTGCTCAAATTAAAGCTATGAAACAAGTAGCTGGAAAATTAAAATTAGAATTAGCTCAATTTGCTGAATTAGAAGCATTTGCACAATTTGCATCTGATCTTGATAAGGCTACTCAAAATCAATTAGCAAGAGGTCAAAGATTACGCGAATTACTTAAACAATCTCAGTCCTCTCCTTTAGCTGTAGAAGAGCAAGTAGCTACTATTTACACTGGAGTAAATGGATATTTGGATGTATTAGAAGTGGATCAAGTTAAAAAATTTCTTGTTCAATTGCGTGAATATTTAACTACTAATAAACCACAATTTACGGAAATAATACGTTCTACCAAAGTCTTTACAGAGCAAGCGGAAGGTATTTTGAAAGAAGCTATTAAAGAGCATACTGAACTTTTTTTACTTCAAGAAGACAAGTAAAAATTTAATTATTTAAGGTAAAAAAAAAAAAGAAAAAAGCCGAAAAAATAACTTTTCGGCTTTTTTCTTTTTAAACCTTAAATAAAAAAAACAAATATTTTTTTTTTATAATAAAAAATAAAAATATTAATTTTGTATTTTTTAATCCTACACCCAATAGGATTCGAACCTATACTGGAGGTTTAGAAGACCTCTGTCCTATCCATTAGACGATGGATGCTTTTTTTTAATAAATTTAATTGTTTATAAATAAATTTATTAAAAAAGTTTTATATCCTGTGTATATTTATATATATATATTTTTTTATATTAAAAATATATATATATAAAAAGGCGGGTAGTGGGAATCGAACCCACATCATTAGCTTGGAAGGCTAAGGGTTATAGTCGACGTTTTTATTGTATTATCGCCTCTATTTCAAAACCGAATATGAAATTTTAATATCATACGGCTCCTTTATGGACCAAATTTTTTTTATTATATTTAAGTAGATCCATACTATCTATGTTAGTTTTTTATTTCTACTAAATAACTTTCTAGACGATCCTCTTATAAATTTTTAACAAAAAAATTTATAATTATTTCGTTCTTTATTTCTATTAAAATAAATCATTAGGAAAATATTTTTTACCGAGCTTTATTATAAATATAAATAAATTTAGTAAACTAAATTTATTATTTAAAGCTAAATTGCTTCAAATTTTATTTGATTAAAGATTTAGTTACGAAAAAAAATATTTTAGTTTTCTATCCATAGATTTTTAGCTGAAAAAATTCTAATTTTAAAAAAATTCCGTGTTGCTTTTTTTATTATTGCAGGAATTATGCTTTTCTTTTTTTAGGAAAAATTTTAAATATTTTTAGAAATAAAGTTATTGGTCAAAAATCTAATAATAAAATTAAAGACCCCTTAACTATACTTAAGTTAATTATAAAACGAATCACACTTTTACCACTAAACTATACCCGCGACATTTTCATTATAGCATAATTTTTATTATTTTTTATCTATAATTTTTTTTACTTGAAACTCCATCCCCGGAGATTTAATACTTAAAAAAAAGCTATTTCATTTCCGGAGATGGTTTTTAAAATTATAAATTGCCTTTACGTGCAGCTAATAAAGCAATTACTAAAGGACCTGATCCAACTATTAAAGCCAAAGCAGTAAGTTGCGCAATAACCTCTAAATTCATTTTGGTTTAACCTCTCCATTTTCAATTGATTCTACGAAAAAAAATAAAAAAAAAATATCTATAGCGATATAAAATTAAGAGCTGTACAATAATAAAGAGCCTATTCATTTAAAATTTTATTTAATTAATAATAATAAAAAGTCTATTAATTAAAAATTTTTAGTAATTTGATAATTAAAATAAAAAATTTAAATAAATTAATGGTTTATATTATAAATTATTAGGAGAGAAAAATATGACATCCATTTCAGACAGTCAAATTATTGTAGCTCTTGTCAGTGCTTTTATAACAGGTATTTTAGCTTTAAGATTAGGGAAAATTTTATATCAGTAATTTGATTAATCTTTTTTTTATTTACAAAAAAAAACCTGGCCAGTATTAATAGCTGGCTAGGCTTAAATACATAAAATAAAAAAAAACAAATTGAATTAAAACTATTTTATTTTATTAAAATAAAATTATTTATTATTATATAAATAAAAGAATATACATAATCTAATATTATTATTGTATAGACTTCTACTTCTACAACATGTTATTATTTTTTGATTGGAGAGATTGCCGAGTGGCTTAAAGCGATGGATTGCTAATCCGTTGTACATTTTTGTGTACCGAGGGTTCGAATCCCTCTCTCTCCTTTAACTTAAAACTTTTATAATTTATAAAAAATAAATAATTTTATAAAATATTATTTTTATTATTTTAATAATATGTTATATAAAAAAAAGTTATTCTTTACGTCCAGGATTACGACCAGGATCATTTGACAAAAACCCAAAAACAAAAAGAGAAACGAAAAAAATAACCACTGTGTAAACGAACAGCTTAAGAGTAAGCATAACGTAATCTCCGGGATCATTACTAGAAGTAGAATAGAATAAATTATAATTGAATTAAAATGCTGGAAAAAGGAGGATTTGAACCTCCGTTAACATAAAAATAAGATAAGGCTAAAACAATTTTAAAATAAATATAATTAAATGTTCCACCATTTCTCAAAAAAATATAAAAAAAATTAATTTGCAATTAATAAAAATTTTTTAAGTAAAATTTAAGAAATAATTAATAAATGATTAAAAAATGATTTTAAATTAAGTGTAAATAAAAAATTAGAAATATTTATATCATATATATACAAGGCGGAAGTGACTTTTTTCACTTCCGCCCTATAATTTTAAAATAAAAGCTATAAAAAAAGCTGTAAAAAAAATATATATATCTAAAAATTTCAATTCTGTAATAAAAAAAATTATCTAAAACTTACAGAAGCTTGCCAAACAAAAGCTAAAAGGAAAAAAAATACAGGAATAATTGGCATTACATCAACAATTGGATCAAAAATAGCATAAGCTTCAGGTAATTTAGCCAAAATGATACCATTTAAATGAAACGCGTTATCTAGATAAATATTAAATATAGCTAGCATTTATGTTCTCCAATAAAAATTATTATAATGATTTAATAAAAAATGAAAAAGATTTCATTAGTTAATAAAAAAAGCTCTTCGGTATATCTTACTATAGCTTTTATTAGTGTCAAAGAGGTTAACAAGAGTTATTCTATTTTTTTATTAATATTAAATAATATTATTTAATATTAAAAAGATAAATAAAGCACTTGACAAAATAAAAATATAACTATTTACTAATAGTATATATTTATGGGGCGTGGCCAAGTGGTAAGGCAGCAGGTTTTGATCCTGTTATTCGGAGGTTCGAACCCTTCCGTCCCAGATTGACTTTTTTAACAAATATATAAAAAATATAGAAAAAAAAATTTAAAAAAAAATATTAAAAAAATTATTTCTATTATTAATTATTAATAATATATTGTATTAGAAATACCATAGTATGACAATTACATAAATATGGCAAGAGATATTTCTATGATGTAAAATAAAAAAAGATAATATTATTATTTATTGAAAATTTATAAAGAGATTCTATTTATGAAATTAGCTTATTGGATGTATGCTGGACCTGCTCATATTGGAACCCTACGTGTAGCTAGTTCGTTTAAAAATGTTCATGCTATTATGCATGCTCCTTTAGGAGACGATTATTTTAATGTAATGCGTTCTATGTTAGAAAGAGAAAGAGATTTTACACCTGTAACTGCTAGTATAGTAGATCGTCACGTATTAGCACGTGGGTCTCAAGAAAAAGTAGTTGACAATATAACTCGAAAAGATAAAGAAGAGCGCCCAGATTTAATTGTATTAACACCTACTTGTACTTCTAGTATTTTACAAGAAGATTTACAAAACTTTGTTGATAGAGCTTCTACCACATCAAACTCAGATGTTATTTTAGCAGATGTTAATCATTACCGAGTTAATGAACTTCAAGCCGCAGATAGAACTTTAGAACAAGTAGTTCGCTATTATTTAGAAAAAGCTTGTAGACAAGGAACATTAGATCAATCTTTAACAAAAGAACCTTCAGCAAATATTATTGGAATTTTTACATTAGGTTTTCATAATCAGCATGATTGTCGTGAATTAAAACGTTTATTACAAGATTTAAATATTAAAGTTAATAAAGTAATTCCTGAAGGAGGCTCTGTAAAAGATCTTCAAAGTTTACCAAAAGCTTGGTTTAATTTAGTTCCGTATCGAGAAATAGGTTTAATGACAGCTATTTATTTAGAAAAAAATTTTGGAATGCCTTACGTATCTATTACACCTATGGGAATTGTAGATACAGCTGAATGTGTCCGACAAATACAAAAACATGTAAATAACTTGGTTCTTAATAAAAAAGTGGATTATGAACCTTATATTGATCAACAAACAAGATTTGTTTCTCAAGCAGCTTGGTTTTCACGATCTATTGACTGTCAAAATTTAACAGGAAAAAAAGCAGTTGTTTTTGGTGATGCAACTCACGCAGCTTCAATAACTCGAATTCTTGTTAGAGAAATGGGAATTCGTGTGAGTTGCACAGGTACTTATTGTAAACATGATACAGAATGGTTTAAAGAACAAGTTCAAGGTTTCTGTGATGAAATTTTAATTACAGATGATCATACTGAAGTAGGTGATATGATTGCTCGAATCGAGCCATCTGCAATATTTGGAACTCAAATGGAACGTCATATTGGTAAACGTCTTGATATTCCCTGTGGAGTTATTTCTTCACCAGTTCATATTCAAAATTTTCCCCTAGGATATCGTCCGTTTTTAGGCTATGAAGGGACTAATCAAATAGCTGACTTAATTTATAATTCTTTTACTTTAGGTATGGAAGATCATCTTTTAGAAATTTTTGGTGGTCATGATACAAAAGAAGTAATCACAAAATCATTATCAACAGATACAGATTTAACTTGGAATTATGAAAGTCAATTGGAATTAAAAAAAATACCTGGATTTGTTAGAGGTAAAATTAAAAGAAATACCGAAAAATTTGCAAGACAAAATAATATTACCACTATTACTGTTGAAATAATGTATGCAGCTAAAGAAGCCTTAAGTGCTTAAAAAAAAGGTTTAAATTAGCTTAATATATTAAAAATTTAAATAAAAAAAAATAATAAAAATAAAAATTTTTATAACATTTGAAAAAATAAAAACATAAAAATATTTGAACAAATTTAATTTCTATTTTAGGAGAAGTTTATGAGTCCCACTTTTTATTTTTTTCAATTAGTATTTTATTATCCATTTTTTTTTTTTTTATTATATATTTATTTAGTTTTTTTTATTCCAATTAAGAATTCTGTTAATATTTCCAACATTTTTTCTTTTTTTTTCAAATTATATAGAAAATAAATTTAATTTTAATAAAAAATAATTGAAAAGTTAATAAGAATCAGTTTTTTTTGAATGAAAATTTCAGTAAAAAAAAAACTGATTCTTATTAAAAAAATACTAAAAATAAAAAAAATATATATAGAAATAAAAGTAAATAATTGAAAAAAAAATATATTTTTTTATTTAGCATTGACAAAAAAAAGTTACTAACATATAATTATGATGATATTTCTTAATATTTATTAAATATATTAAAATTTTATATAAATTTTATTTAAAAAAAATATAGATATATTATATATATAAATAATAAAATTATATATTTATTACTTATAAATTTATTACTTATATATTATATATAAATTCTATAAATTTAATAATTTTTTAGTAAAATAAAAAAAAAATGATTATTTTTTTAATAAAAATAAAAAACAAGGGTTGCTAACTCAATGGTAGAGTACTCGGCTTTTAAGTGCGACTAAGGAATTTTATACATTTCGATGAAATATTAAATTCATCCAAACCATTGACAGGGTTTGCAAGACTACGACTAATCTCAAAAAGAAATTTGCCAGAAAAAATAGCATGTCGTTTTTTCTTTTTTTTAAATTTAAGTCGAAAAAATTAATGGATAAAGCTAAATTGCTTGAATCAAAAGTAAAACCAGAAGAACGAGCTTCTATTCAATAAATTCATTTTTGAATTCTTTGTATTAATTAAAAAGTTAAAATAAAATTAACAGTCAATATAAAAGGGGTTTAACCTTATATTATATATTAAAAATAAGGTTATTTTTACTGAAAATGAATCCTAACTATTAAAAAAAAGTGTAAATAAATCACCAGTGTGCTGACTAAAAAAACTTAAGTCAGGAGAGCAATCAATTTTATTTTAATAGATTGCAGTATATATTATTTTCTATTTGAAAAAGGTACTTATAAAAAATATTATAAGAACTATAACAAAAATTTTATCCGAAATGGAAAAACTAAAAAAAAAGAAAAAAAAAGTTATATGGCAACAACGTTTTTTATATCCACTTTTATTTCAAAATGATTTTTACGCACTTGCTTATAATCATTCTTTAAATAAAATTAATTTAAAAAAAATAGAAAATTCTAATTTAAATAAACATTTTAGTTTCTTAACATTAAAACGTTTAGTTAAAAGAATCCGTCGAAAAAGAAATATAGAAGAATTAAATAAAAATTATAATAAAATTTTTGATATTAATTATAACAATCATTTTTATTCAAATGTAATTCGAGAAGGGTTTGCTATAATTTTAGAAATTTTTTTTTTTTATTGTACTAAAAAAAAAATTGTAAAAAAATTTACTGAATGGACTAGTTATCAATCTATTCACACTGTGTTCCCTTTTATAGAAGATAATTTTTTATATTCTAATTATATTCTAAATACAAAAATACCTTATTTAATTCATCCAGAACTTCTAATAAGAATTCTTCGTCGATACATACAAGATGCTTCTTTTTCACATTTATTACGATTAATATTTCATAAAAATAAAAAGTTAGTTATTTTAAATATAAATACAATTTTTTCTCAAAGAGAAATAACGAAATTATCAATATTTTTATGGCATTCTTATATTTATGAATTAGAATTTTTTTTAGTGAATCAATGGAAAACTTTAAATTACTTTAAATCATTGTCATATTTAATTTCACTTAATAAAACATATTGTGTTACAAAAATTCAACATGTTATTAAAAAACCCTTAGATATTAAATTACAATTTTTTTATAAAAAAAAAATGTCTTTCCATTATGTAAGATATGAAAATCATTTTATTATAGCAATAAAAAACTCCAAATTTTTAGCAGAAAAATGGAAATTTTTTTTTTATAAGTTTTGGCAATATTATTTTTACTATTTATTTAAACTTTCTAAAATAAATTTAAAAAAAACTTCTAAAAACTGCTTTTCTTTTTTAGGATATGTTTTTGGTATTCAAACAAAAAGTATTATAGTTAAATCTAACATGATACATACTTTATCTAAAATAAATATTAGCAGAAAAGAATTTTATTCTCTTACTCCAATATCATCTTTAATTGAATTATTAGCTAAAGAAAACTTTTGTGATACTTTAGGGCACCCCATAAGTAAATTAGCTTGGACAACTTTAACAGATGATGAAATTTTTAATCGTTTTGATCAAATTTGGAGAAATTTTTTTTATTATTATAGTGGATGCAAAAATAAAAAAAACTTATATCAAGTACAATACATACTTCGATTTTCTTGTGCTAAAACATTAGCGTGTAAACATAAAAGTACTATACGTTATGTTTGGAAAAAGTATGGATCAAATTTTTTTGCAAAATCTTTTTTTTTTAAAAAACAAGAATTAATTAGCTTAAAATTTTTTAAACTATATCCTTCGATAAAAAAAATTTGGTATCTTAATATTATTCAAATAAATGCTTTAGCAAAATTATTGCAAAAAAAAAATACTAAAAACAAATAGAATAAATATATAAAGAAAGCCGTGTGCAATTAAAGTTGCAAGCACGGTTTGGGAAGAGATATTTTAATTTTTCTTTTTTAAATAAAATTAAAATCATCCACTTTCATCCGACTAGCTCCGGGTTCGAGCCCCGGGCAACCCAATGAAATTTGAATTAAAGTTTTTTACAAAAAAAGAAATTTTTTATTTTTATTTTAAAGATCAGTTGACATAATAATACATTTTATGTAATACTATAAATTAACAAGTTTATAAACTTGGGTAACTTATTATTATTTTACAAACCAAGATTTACCATGACTGCTACTTTAGAAAGACGCGAAAGCGCAAGCCTATGGGGTCGCTTCTGCGACTGGGTTACCAGCACTGAAAACCGCCTTTACATCGGATGGTTCGGTGTTTTAATGATTCCTACTCTATTAACTGCAACTTCTGTATTTATTATTGCTTTCATTGCAGCTCCTCCTGTAGATATTGATGGTATCCGTGAGCCTGTTTCTGGTTCTCTTCTTTACGGAAACAACATCATCTCTGCTGCTATCATCCCTACTTCTGCAGCTATCGGTTTGCACTTCTACCCAATTTGGGAAGCTGCTTCCGTTGATGAATGGCTTTACAACGGTGGTCCTTACGAGTTAATCGTTCTTCACTTTTTACTTGGTGTAGCTTGCTACATGGGTCGTGAGTGGGAACTTAGCTACCGTTTAGGTATGCGTCCTTGGATCGCTGTTGCATATTCAGCTCCTGTTGCGGCTGCTACTGCTGTTTTCTTGATCTACCCAATTGGTCAAGGAAGCTTCTCTGACGGTATGCCTTTAGGAATCTCTGGTACTTTCAACTTCATGATTGTGTTCCAAGCTGAACACAACATCCTTATGCACCCATTCCACATGCTTGGTGTAGCTGGTGTATTCGGTGGCTCTCTATTCAGTGCTATGCATGGTTCCTTAGTAACTTCAAGTTTAATCCGTGAAACTACTGAGAATGAGTCTGCTAACGCAGGTTACAAGTTTGGTCAAGAGGAAGAAACTTACAACATCGTAGCTGCTCACGGTTACTTTGGTAGATTAATTTTCCAATACGCTAGCTTTAACAACTCTCGTTCTTTACATTTCTTCTTAGCTGCTTGGCCTGTAGTAGGTATCTGGTTCACTGCATTAGGTATCAGCACTATGGCTTTCAACTTAAACGGTTTCAACTTCAACCAATCTGTTGTTGACAGTCAAGGTCGTGTTATTAACACTTGGGCTGACATCATCAACCGTGCTAACCTTGGTATGGAAGTTATGCATGAACGTAACGCTCACAACTTCCCTCTAGACTTAGCTTCTGTTGAAGCTCCTTCTGTAAACGGTTAATTTTAATTCATAATTTAATTTATAAGTTAGACTTAGCTAAGATAGGATAAAAACTTGAAAAAGAATGACCGTAGGTTTTTAAAAACCTACGGTCATTCTTTTTTTACTTATTACAAATAATTAATTTCTAAACAAGGCGGACGTGGCCAAGTGGATTAAGGCAGTGGTTTGTGGAGCCACTATGCGCGGGTTCAATTCCCGTCGTTCGCCCATTTTTATGATTTAATAATAATAAATAAATTTTTATTATTATTAAATTAATTATTATTAGTTGACGAAATCTTTTGTTTATGTCATTATAAATAAAATAACAAATAATAAAAAAATCTTAAGTTTTATTTTTAATTAAACTATTAACTATTTTTTATTAATATATAATTTAAGTGTTAAATAAAAAAAATTATGATAATATTTGAAAAAATATAATTTTTTTTTCAAATATTTTAATCAAAATTTTTATATGAAAAATTTATTTATTATAGAGTTTTATCTAACTGCTGTGAAAAAAATGAAACAAGAATTATCAAAAAACAAATACTTATATAAAAGATTAAAGTTGGAAGAAATAAAAAATCCTCAATATTTTTTTGAAGTGTGGTCAGAATCAAATTTAGTCAAAATTTTAATTAGAATTTTTTTTAACAAAGAAAATTTTATTAAATTTTTTGATTTTCGAATTATAAGTTCATTAATTTTACAGGATTTGCATAGTTCAAAAAGCAACAAAAGTTCAATACTAAATACTTTTTTATTACTTACATTATCTGCTTTTTTATATCATTTAAATAATAAAGCTATTATTGAAAAAAGGAATTTAAATTTAGTTAAAATAGTTTATGGGCATATAAATTATTCTAAATATAAAGAAAAAAATTTGAAGAAAAATTTTAATAAAAAAAATATTTCTACTTTTACAAATCATTCTCTTTCCAAAATTCTTAGTTTAAAAAAAAAAAAAAAATATTCAATTATTAAAAAAAATTTAAAAAAAAAAATTTATGCTATATCTACATATAATCAAAATTTAGTTGGGGATTCGGAATGGTGGAAACTTTGTATTATAGAACAAATTTTACCTAGTTGGAAAATATCTTATAGTTATATAAAAAAAATTGAAATTTTATTAAAAGAAAAAACTACTGATGATTTAAAACATTTTTTTGAGTTTTATATTGATAATATACTTTGTCAAAACTATGATTGGGAAACTAAATTTAATTCTATTTTTTGTAAAACTATTGAAAACAATAAAAATTTAAATTTAAGTACAGATAACAAAATATTAACAAATACCTTAATTTTTCAAATATTTTCTGCTTTTTGTGAAAAATTACTTTTTGAAATAGAAAACCCTTTAAAATTAAATCAGTTAAATTCAACAATTAAATTAAATAATAATAAATTATTTTTTTCGTTTTCAAAATTCTATCAAAAAAAAAATAGCGCTGAATTATTATATTTATTAAAAAAAAATGTAAGTCAAAATTTTAAATTTTGGGGTGAAAATGATTCACTGATTGTAAAATCCTATATTTTTATAAAAAAAAAAGGATGGTTTTTTTTTAATAATTATGCTGAATTTTATATATGGCAATTATATAAAAATTCTCTAGTTCAATACGAAGATGATTTAGATAATTTTAATGAAAATAAATCAAACCTAAAATTATTTAAATTAAATTTTTTACAAAATAAAAAAAAAAATTTAAAAATAAATAATGATTTATCAGAAATTTCATATCAAATAACAAAATATATTTTATATAAAATAAAAAATTCTAATAAAGCAATAAATAATTATAAAATAATTGATAAAAATTTTAAATTTGAAAATAAAAAAAAAATTGAAATAAAAAAAACTTTAAATTTAGTGGAAACTAATTTTTTTATATCAAATAAAAATTTTTTTAAATGGATTTTAAATAATAAAAATGGTAAACAAAATCTTGATTCAACAATTTGGGATTTATGCTTTTTTTTTAAAAATGAAAATAATAAAATAAAATCAAATTTCTTTTTAAGTCCTTTTTTTAAAAAATCTTTATTATCTTGGATAAAAAATTTATTTAGAGAAGAAAAAAAATATATTACAAATCCAATTTTTTTTGAAAATAAAAAAAATTTAAATTTTAATAATAATTCTTTTTCAAATAGTTTATTTATAGATGAATTAAATATGGCTTTTTCGCTGACTAAAAAATATAGAAAAAATTTTGAAATAATTAAGCAGCAAAAAAACAAATTTTTTAGAAATATAAAAAAATCGGATACTCATAGATTAATTCGTTTATGCAAAATTAAAAAAACTTATCAAAATTTAAGTTTTTTTATTTTTTCAGATTATTTTTATAAAATTATTTATAAAAAAAAATATGATATAAACAAATTAAATTTATCAACAAATTTAAAATTATATACAAATAATTTGTATTTATTAAAATTTTTAATTAATAATCATTTTAATATTGAAAAATATAATAAATTTTTATTATTTCAAATTAAATATTTTGTAAATTTAATTATTTCTTTAGATCAAATAAATTTATTAATAATTAAGCAAAATTTACTTTTTAGTAAAAAAATTAATAATGATATTCATTATCAAACTAATGAAAATTTTAAATTAAAAAAAAAATTACTAGTTAATAAAATAATTTATAAAAAAACTAAAATTTATTTAAAAAATTATTTAAAAAAAAAAATTCAAAGTTATAATTTTGTTAGAAATTTTTTTATTAAAAATAGAATTCCTTATAAATATATTTATAATAATTATTATAAAAATTTAACAGAGTCTTTAAATCATTTACTTTTAATTTTTTCTTCTGATAAAAAAATAAATTTAAAAAATATAACAAAAAATATAATTGATCAAAAAATAATCAATTGGAAAAAAAAAGGAAAAAACTATTTTTCTTATAAAATTATAAAAAAAAATATATTTAATTATTGGAAATATAATAAATATACGTTAATTGATAAAAAAAATAAAAACAAAAATACATTTAAATTTTTTATTAAAAAACAAAGAAATTTAATAGTTTTATCTAATAAAACAAAATTTGTAGATAATAAAAATTCTATTAGAAAATGGTCTAAAAAATTAAATAAAAAAAATACTTATATATTTTATAAAACATTTATAGTTATTTTTTATGAAAATTTTAACAATATTTCAAAATTATTACTTTATTATTCAAAAATTTTTAATATTCAAAATAATTTTTTAAAAAAAAAATTAAATGAAACTAATTTAGTACAACAAATAAAATTTAATATTTACTATAAATTAAAAACACATTTTTATTTTGATAAAATATTCACTACTAAATTTTTAATTAATTATTTTAATAATAATCAAAATTATCTAGAATCTTTTAATAATAATATTTTTTCTTTAATATTACAAAATCAAGAAAGTTATTTTAATTCAATACAAATGTCTGATAAAATTTTGTTAAATTCTCAATTTTTTAAAGCAGACATATCCAAATTAGTAAATTTTTTATACTATTCAGATTTAAATTATAAAAAAAAATTAAATTTTTATTTAAAAAAAAAAAAAAGTAATTTATCATATCTAGAATTAATAAAAGTTTTCTCTATAAAAAAGAAAAAAACTTTATTTACTAATGAATTAACTTTTTTTTCTAAAATATTAAACCAAAATTCGAATACTGAATTACAAATTTATAAAATTTTTTTATTTGAAAAATTAGAACAATTTAATAATGAAAATTTACTATTTATACATAATTCTAATTTAAATAAATTAGCAAAATCATTTGTTACCATTAATCCGATTTTTGCTACAAAAAAATATTTGGAAAAAAATATATCTCTTCAAAAATCATTAAAAAAAAATAATGATTTTTCTCCAATTGATTCTTTTGAAAATTATTTACTTTCTGAATTTTTTATAAAAATTCAAAATGAAAATACTAGAATAATTAATAAAATTAATAAATTGTTTATTATAAATTCAAATTCTGAAAAATTTTTAATAAATAATATTTTAAATAAAAATACAAATAATAAAAAATTTAATTCTGAAATAAATAAAAAAAAAAATTTATCTTTTTCAAAAAATTCTATTAAATTAATTCCACAAACGGAAAGATTTAAAATAGTTAAAAATTCTAGTTTTTCTTTAAAGTGGAGTATTTTATTTGAAAAATATATACCATGGTTTTTTACTTTTAAATGGTGGAAATATTTTCAAAATTTATTTTTAAATTTATTTTTAGAAATTTCATTAAATATTTCAGATCAATTTTATTATATTTTACCGACATTTTTACAAAATAGAAAAAAAAATTTAGATTATTTAGTAGAAAATCTATTACTTAATTTGAAAAATAAATTTTTTGATAATTTCTTTGAAATTTGGAATTCACGTTTGCTAAAACAAATAAATAAACAACATAAAAGTAAGGAAAATGAATTACCATGGTTTTCTTTAAATTTAGTAAATAAATGGAATAGAGGATATGTAGTAACTATAAGTTTAGTTATTTTTAGTTATTTTATTTTGCAAAAATATTTTTCTATTTTACTAGGTTCAGATTATTTGGAATTATGGGCAGATTTTAAAATAATTCAATATTTAATAGATTTTTCACGTGGAACGTATTTAGATAATTTACTTCATAATAATTCAATAAAATTTATTAAATCAGAAAATTTATTAATACATTTTTTTAAAAATTCAAAACATTATGTAAAAAATATAAAATTTTATTTATTTACAAAAAAAAAAATAAACAAATTATTAATTAAAAATAAAGGAATAGATCTTTCTCGTAGAGAACGAAAATTGTTAGTTCAATTTCTAATAACCGATAAAAGTATTGATCGCTATAGACCTAATTTTATTTATAATACCAATTCTACAAATTTTCAATTTGGCGATCAAATTATTAAACAACAAAAATTTAAAAATTATTTAGAAAACTTAACTGAAGACTATCAAAAAAATTTAATAAATTATCCGTCTCATCAATTTTATTTAGCAGAAAATTTAGTTTTTTTATCTTCTTGGCAAAAAGCAACTTCGTTGAATACATTATGGCAAATTAATACTTTAAAATCCACTTTTTCTAAAAAGCCTATTCCGCTTGAATTAAGACTTTTTTCTTCAAAAGGGATTTTACTAATAGGATCACAAGAAACTGGACGCTCTTATTTAGTAAAAAATTTAGCAGCCAATTCTTTTATTCCATTAATAAAAATATCCATAAATAAACTTTTATATAATAAACCTGATATTCTAACTGAAAGTTGGATAAATATTTTAATGGAAAGTTTACGAAGATTAAATTTAATTTTAGAATTAGCGGAAAAACTATCTCCTTGTATAATATGGATGCCAAATATTCATGAACTTAATGTAAATCGTTCAACTCAAAATGTTGAATCTGATCCAACTTTTTTACTTGGCATTTTTTTTAAATATTTTCAAACAGGATTTAGTAAAAAAAATACTAACAATATAATTATTATTGGTTCAACTCACCTTCCTAAAAAAGTGGATCCTGCTTTAATTTCGCCAAATAGATTAGATCGATTAATAAATATTCGAACTTTTAATGTTTTACAGCGACAAAAAAAAATATCAATTTTATTATATAGTAAATATAGTAAATATTTTTATTCAAAAAAGAAAAAGTCGTCTCTTAATGAATTTGGATCAAGAACTATAGGCTATAATGCACGAGATTTAACAGGACTTATTAATGAAATTTTATTAATTAGTATTAATCAAAATCAATCAACTATTCAAAAAAAAACTATAAGATTAGCTTTTCATAGACAAACTTTAGGTTTTACATATATAAATAATAAAATAAATTTTACAAAAAATTACGGAATATTGTTTTATAAAATTGGAAAAGTAATTATACAGAATTTATTTATAAAAAATTATTCTAAAAATCCTTTATATTTCGGTAACGATTTGTGGAAAAAAAAATTTTATTATTTATCTAAATGGTATTTAGAACCTTCTATTTTTGAATCAACAATAAAAGAATTTACAATTTTACCTCATATTTTGGGTTGTTTAGCTGGATTAGCGGCCCGTGATTCTTGGTTTATATTAAAAAATAAACCAGATAATTTAATTTCACTTGATAAATATGCTGAAAATGATTTTTATTTAGCTTGTGGAATTTTAGAAAGCCTTTTAAGAGATTTTTCATGGCTAGAAATATTTGAAGAGACAAATAGTAATAAAAAAAACTTTTTAAATTTTCAGTTTCAAACAAAAAATCCTTTACACATGGTTAAAAAAGAACTTTATCAATTAACTAGTAATATAGTTTGGGCTCCTAAAATATCTCGTCTTAATTTTATTCGAACTAATTTGTTTAATTGGATAAACCGCCCTAATGAATTTGAAATTACATCGAATTTAAAAAAAGCAGATAAAAAAAGTATTACTCACTCATCAAATAGTTCTCATTCTTTTGAAACTATTCAGCATACAATAAAAGAACAACTTCCATATGAAAGAATTTTATCACGAATAAGACGAAGAAATGTACAAGAATTAGAGTCGCAATTAGAAGATATTTTATTAGAAGAACAATTTGTAATATTAGGATTTTCTCGACTATTTACGGAATATCGAATGGAATCGCAATTATCTAATAAACCTCTTATATTTATTGGAGGACGCTTTCTTTGGGATCCTACAGGATTATTATATCAAAATCATAATTTTATTTTTTCACGTCAAGATTTATTTATAGACGGAGAAATGCTGAGAAGATTATATGTTACTTATGGAGCAAGAAGAGAACGAGAAAAATCTCGTTCAAGTCAAAAAATTAAACAATTTTTTCTTCGCCGTGGATATGGCCGAGATTCCATAAATAATTTTTCTATTAATTGGTGGAATCAATTACCTTTTATTGAAAAAAACAATATTGAAACTTTTAAACGTATTGAAGGAATTGGTGTTCAATTAAAACGCCCGCAAGTATTTACTCCTGTATATTTATATCAACGTTGGTTAATTGAAAATCCTCAAAAAAATTTAACTCGTTTTGAATTATTAAATAATCAACAAAAATGGTTGAAAACAAATAAATTATTACTTAATGATTCTTTGATTTATAATACTCTTTTAGAAATTTATCAATATTTATTACAATTTTTTATTTTACATCAAGTTTTATTAAATGAAATGACAAAAATATTATTAAAAAATAAATGGCTTTTTCAAAATGAAATTGAAGATTTTATGAATATAATTAATAAAAATAATTAAAAATTACTTTTAAAAATCTTTCAAAATTATTATTAATAATAATTTTGAAAGATTTTTAAAAGAAAAAAATTAATTTATTTAACGTATCGGGATTGACGGGACTCGAACCCGCAACTTCCGCCTTGACAGGGCGGTGCTCTAACCAATTGAACTACAATCCCTATAAATTTACACATATTTATTATGTCAATTCAAAAAGCTTTATGTCAAATTAGTAATAATTTATTGAATAGACTATTTAATAAAAAAAATTATAAAATTGGGCCGAGCTGGATTTGAACCAGCGTAGGCAAAGCCAGCGGATTTACAGTCCGTCCCCATTAACCACTCGAGCATCGACCCAAAAAAAAAAAAGATAAAAAATTAAAACTAATATTTTCTTTATCTTTTTTTTTGTTTAATTATTATTATTCTATATAAATTTTTATTTTTAATAATATTAAATATTACAAAAGCCTTTTCATAATACCTAATACCCCCAGGGGAATTCGAATCCCCGTCGCCTCCTTGAAAGAGAGGTGTCCTAGGCCACTAGACGATGGGGGCTTAACCCTCATCTTTATGTTACTTAATTCCTTATTTACTGTCAATAGTGAATAGTATGCTTAATTTTTTTAATTATAAAAAAATGATAAAAATATTTTAGAAAAAAAATTTAAATTTATATAAATTACAATTTAGTTTTAATTAATAAAACTTGAGTTGACAATTATATCTTTTTTATCACAAACTGAATCTATATGTATTTTTTAATTAATTTAAAATTAGCCCTTTTAACTCAGTGGTAGAGTAACGCCATGGTAAGGCGTAAGTCATCGGTTCAAATCCGATAAAGGGCTATATATTACTAAAAAAAAAATGAAAATAAAAAAAAAAAACAAATCTTAAGTAGGTTAAACTTTTATTAAGTAAATAATTAAATAAAAAAAAAATTAGAACGAAATTTGATATAATATAATTAATTGATATAATATATTTAATGTATTCATCATAAATTGATAAAAAAAGAGTTTGTATTCATTTTTTTATCTATAAAAAAAAGGTATAAGTAGTTTTTATTTGAAAATATTAAAAAAGCTTATTTATTTAAATATATAATTTTTTTTTTAGTAAACTTGATGATTTTTATTTTATATAAATTGGTTACTCTTATAATAAATTCTATTAATTTTTTGAGTTAAAGGGACATAAACATAAATAAAAAAAGAAAAGAAAAGTTTACCTACCTTCTAATTACTCTTTTTTTTGTTAAAATATATTTATTTGAATAAAAATTCAAGTAAATATATAAAAAAAAAATTGTACAATATAGAAGGGTTTATTTAGAAAAAATATAAATATTATTCAATTTTATATTTAATAAGGTACTTAAAAATGATTAAAATAGCTGAATAGGAGAATCATTATGACTATAGCCATTGGAAAGTCTTCCAAAGAGCCAAAAGGTTTATTTGATAGTATGGATGACTGGCTAAGAAGAGACCGTTTTGTATTTGTAGGTTGGTCTGGTCTATTACTTTTTCCGTGCGCTTATTTTTCTTTAGGTGGATGGTTTACAGGTACAACTTTTGTAACTTCATGGTATACTCATGGATTGGCTAGCTCTTATTTAGAAGGTTGTAATTTTCTAACTGCTGCTGTTTCTACTCCTGCTAATAGTTTAGCACATTCGCTATTATTATTATGGGGTCCAGAAGCACAAGGAGATTTCACTCGTTGGTGTCAATTAGGAGGTCTGTGGACTTTCGTTGCTCTTCATGGAGCTTTTGCTTTAATAGGCTTTATGCTGCGCCAATTTGAGCTTGCTAGATCCGTACAATTACGTCCTTATAACGCAATTGCTTTTTCTGGCCCAATTGCTGTTTTTGTTTCTGTATTTTTAATTTACCCACTTGGTCAATCAGGTTGGTTTTTTGCACCTAGTTTTGGTGTTGCAGCAATTTTCCGATTCATTTTATTCTTCCAAGGTTTCCATAACTGGACTTTAAACCCATTTCATATGATGGGAGTTGCTGGAGTCTTGGGAGCTGCTCTTTTATGTGCTATTCATGGTGCAACTGTAGAAAATACTTTATTTGAAGATGGTGATGGTGCAAACACATTCCGTGCGTTTAACCCAACTCAATCTGAAGAAACTTATTCTATGGTTACAGCTAATCGTTTCTGGTCTCAAATCTTCGGTGTTGCATTTTCTAACAAACGTTGGTTGCATTTCTTTATGCTATTTGTACCAGTAACTGGTTTATGGATGAGTGCTATTGGAGTAGTTGGTCTAGCTTTAAATTTACGAGCTTATGATTTTGTTTCTCAGGAAATTCGTGCAGCTGAAGACCCTGAATTTGAAACTTTTTACACTAAAAATATTCTTCTAAATGAAGGTATTCGTGCTTGGATGGCAGCTCAAGATCAGCCTCATGAAAATCTTGTATTCCCAGAGGAGGTTCTACCACGTGGAAACGCTCTTTAATGGAACCTTGGCTTTAAGTGGTCGTGATCAAGAAACCACTGGTTTTGCTTGGTGGGCTGGTAATGCTAGACTTATTAATTTATCTGGTAAGTTATTAGGTGCTCACGTAGCCCATGCTGGATTAATAGTATTCTGGGCTGGAGCTATGAATCTTTTTGAAGTAGCTCACTTTGTACCAGAGAAGCCTATGTACGAACAAGGATTAATTCTACTTCCTCACCTAGCTACTTTAGGTTGGGGAGTAGGTCCTGGTGGAGAAGTTATAGATACTTTTCCATATTTTGTATCTGGAGTACTTCACTTAATTTCTTCTGCGGTTTTAGGTTTTGGTGGTATTTATCACGCATTAATTGGGCCAGAAACTTTAGAAGAATCTTTCCCATTTTTTGGTTATGTATGGAAAGATAAAAATAAAATGACTACTATTTTAGGTATTCATTTAATTTTATTAGGTGCTGGCGCTTTCCTTTTAGTATTTAAAGCCTTATATTTTGGCGGAATATATGACACTTGGGCTCCTGGAGGAGGTGACGTAAGAAAAATTACAAATCTTACTCTTAGTCCTGGTGTTATATTTGGTTATTTACTTAAATCACCTTTTGGTGGGGAAGGATGGATTGTTAGTGTAGATAATTTAGAAGATATTATTGGAGGCCATGTTTGGTTAGGTTCTATTTGTATTTTTGGTGGAATCTGGCATATTTTAACAAAACCATTTGCTTGGGCTCGTCGAGCTCTTGTTTGGTCTGGCGAAGCTTATTTATCTTATAGTTTAGCAGCTATTTCCGTTTTTGGTTTTATTGCTTGTTGTTTTGTTTGGTTTAATAACACAGCTTATCCAAGTGAATTTTATGGTCCTACTGGACCAGAAGCTTCTCAAGCACAAGCTTTTACTTTCCTAGTTAGAGACCAACGACTTGGTGCTAACGTAGGTTCTGCTCAAGGACCTACTGGTTTAGGTAAATATCTAATGCGTTCTCCTACTGGAGAAATTATTTTTGGTGGAGAAACTATGCGTTTTTGGGATCTTCGTGCTCCATGGTTAGAACCTTTACGAGGACCTAATGGTTTAGACTTAAGTAAGTTGAAAAAAGATATTCAACCTTGGCAAGAAAGACGTTCTGCAGAATATATGACTCATGCTCCGTTAGGTTCTTTAAATTCTGTAGGTGGTGTAGCTACTGAAATTAATGCAGTAAATTATGTGTCTCCACGTAGTTGGTTAGCTACTTCTCACTTTGTATTAGGATTTTTCTTCTTTGTAGGTCATTTATGGCATGCAGGAAGAGCACGTGCAGCTGCAGCTGGATTTGAAAAAGGAATTGATCGTGATTTTGAGCCTGTTCTTTCTATGACACCTCTTAATTAATAATTAAAATTAACAAATAATTTAGTTATTAATTTTTTATAAAAAAAAAGGCTCGGCTTTTTTTAGCCGAGCCTTTTTTATCTTTATAAAATTTAACTATTTTTTTTTTTATAATAAACTTTTTTTTAAAAAGAAAAAAGGAGAGAGAGGGATTCGAACCCTCGATAGTTTTAAAAACTATGCTGGTTTTCAAGACCAGAGCCATAAACCACTCGGCCATCTCTCCTATTTTTTAAATGAAACAAAAAGTAAAGCCATTAATTATACAATAATTAAAAACTTTTTTAACAACATTTTTTAATAAAAAAAACTTTATTTTTTTATTTTTAAAGTATTTTGGCTTAGTAACTAAATAATTACTAGAAAAGGATTAATGGTATAACTTATTTTATTTTTTGAACTTGGAGAATCATCACCATGACTATTGCTTTCCAGTTCGCTGTGTTTGCATTAATTGCTATTTCATTTCTTTTAGTAATTGGTGTACCTGTTGTGCTTGCCTCTCCTGATGGTTGGTCAAGTAGTAAAAATATTGTATTTTCAGGTGCTTCATTATGGGTTGGACTAGTTTTTTTGGTTGGTGTTCTTAATTCTTTCATATCTTAAATTTTTATTTTAATTATAAATAAAAATAAAATTTTTTATTTCTTTTCCTCCCTTACTAGATTAATATACTATTTTACATTATAAAATCTAAAAAGCATTTTATACAAGTCCTATTATTATAATATAAAATAAATATTTTCTACTAGGGAGGATTTTTAATTTTTATTTATTAAAATTTTACTTTAAAAAAAAAAATAGTTGAACAAATAAATCAATGAAAAATAATTAAAAAAATAATTGACTATCTTAAAAAAAACATATATATATATGTATATACATTTTTGGATACACACAAAGTTAATTGCGGGTATAGTTTAATGGTAAAATTCCTCCTTGCCAAGGAGAATATGCGGGTTCGATTCCCGCTACCCGCCTTTTAATCATTAAAAAAAAAATTAGAGAATAGAACACAATATTTTTTTCATTTATTTTTTTTTTCTTTTTTAGTTTAATATTTTATAAAAGTTTGTAAATAAACTTTATTTTTAAATTTTTATTAAAAATTTCATCTTTAGCGGAGACGGGATTTGAACCCATGACCTCAAGGTTATGAGCCTTGCGAGCTACCAAGCTGCTCTACCCCGCGATAAAACATGATAACATATTTTTAATTACTTAAACAATTATTTTTTTTTATTAAAAAAAAACCCCAACTAAAATATACATAACATTATAAAGTTATATAATTCGGGGGTTTTTTAATTGTATTTTTTTTTTTTATTTTTATTCAATGTTTTTTACCAACTAGATTTAGTTACTCCAGGTAAAAAACATGCATGAGCCATTTCTCGTAATACATGCCTAGATAAGCCAAAATCACGATAATTTGCTCTAGGTCTTCCGGTTAAAAAACAACGACGATGAAGTCTTGTAGGTGCGCTATTACGTGGTAAAGCTTGTAATTTTTTTTGAAATTCCCATTTTTCATCTAAAGATGAAGTTTCCTTAATTTTTTTTTTTATAGAGTGACGAAAATCTTGATATTTTTTTTCTAATTTTTGTCTTTTTTTTTCTCTTTCAATAAGACTTTTTTTTGCCATGATTTTTTTATTATTAAAATATATGTTAAATAAAATTAAGATAAATTTTTGGATTTAAATCCAAAAATTTATCTTAATTTTATTTATTTTATTTATTAAAGGAAAAATAATTATTAGCCAAATTTACCTGATGTAGAAGCAATTAAGAAAGCTGCATAAGTAAATATATAACCAACTGAGAAATGAGCTAACCCAACTAATCGTGCTTGAACGATAGAAAGAGCTACTGGTTTGTCTTTCCAACGAACTAAATTAGCTAAAGGTGTACGTTCATGAGCCCAAGCTAAAGTTTCAATAAGCTCTTGCCAATATCCACGCCAAGAAATTAGAAACATAAATCCAGTAGCCCAAACAAGATGTCCAAATAAGAACATCCAAGCCCATACAGATAAACTATTCATACCAAAAGGATTATATCCATTAATAAGTTGTGAAGAGTTTAACCATAAATAATCTCTTAACCATCCCATTAAATATGTAGAAGACTCATTAAATTGAGCTACATTTCCTTGCCATAAAGTAATATGTTTCCAATGCCAGTAAAAAGTAACCCATCCAATAGTATTTAGCATCCAAAAAACAGCTAAATAAAAAGCATCCCAAGCTGAAATATCACAAGTACCACCTCGTCCTGGGCCGTCACAAGGAAAACTATAACCAAATTCTTTTTTGTCTGGCATTAATTTAGAACCACGAGCATCTAAAGCACCTTTAACTAAAATTAAAGTAGTTGTATGTAAACCTAAAGCAATAGCGTGATGAACTAAGAAATCTCCAGGGCCAATAGTTAAGAATAAGGAATTGCTATTATTATTAATAGCATCTAACCAACCTGGTAACCATAGAGTTTGACCAGCATTAAAAGCTGGACTATCTGCAGATGATAAAAGAACATCAAAACCATATAAAGCCTTACCATGAGCAGATTGGATCCATTGGGCAAATACAGGTTCAATTAAAATTTGTTTTTCTGGAGTACCAAAAGCAAGCATAACATCATTATGAACATAAAGTCCTAAAGTATGGAAGCCTAAAAATAGACTAGCCCAACTTAAATGTGAAATGATCGCTTCTTTATGCTCTAACATTCTAGCTAACACATTATCTTTATTTTGTTCTGGATTATAATCTCTTATAAAGAAAATAGCTCCATGAGCAAATGCACCTGTCATAATAAATCCAGCGATGTATTGATGATGAGTATATAATGCGGCTTGAGTAGTAAAATCTTGTGCTAAAAATGCATATGGAGGTAAAGAATACATATGCTGAGCTACTAAAGAAGTAATAACGCCTAAAGAAGCTAAAGCAAGACCTAATTGAAAATGAAGCGAATTATTAATTGTATCATAAAGACCTTTATGTCCACGGCCTAAACGACCTCCTGGAGGGGTGTGTGCTTCTAAAATTTCTTTCATACTATGACCAATACCAAAATTAGTTCTATACATATGACCAGCTATAATAAAAATAACTGCGATAGCTAAATGGTGATGAGCCATATCAGTTAACCATAAACTTTGTGTTTGTGGATGAAATCCGCCAAGAAAAGTTAAAATTGCAGTACCTGCTCCTTCAGAAGTACCAAATAAATGACTATTTGAATCAGGATTTTGAGCATAAATATTCCATTGTCCTGCAAAAAAGGGTCCTAAACCTTGAGGATGTGGTAATGCTGTTAATAAATTATTCCATCTTACATGCTCGCCTCTAGATTCAGGAATAGCTACATGAACTAAATGGCCTGTCCATGCTAAAGAACTAACTCCAAAAAGACCAGATAAATGGTGATTAAGACGAGATTCCGCATTTTTAAACCATGAAACACTTGGTTTCCATTTTGGTTGTAAATGTAACCAACCTGCGATTAAAAAAAGAGCCGAAACAAATAATAGAAAAATAGATCCGCCATAAAGATCTTGATTCGTGCGTAAACCAATTGTATACCACCATTGATATACTCCAGAATAAGCTATATTAACTGGACCTGAAGCTCCGCCTCGAGTAAATGCTTCTACTGCTGGTTGACCAAAATGTGGGTCCCAAATTGCATGAGCAATTGGTCGTACATGTAAAGGATCTTGTCCCCATGCTTCGAAATTACCTTGCCAAGCTACATGAAATAAATTACCAGAGGTCCATAAAAAAATTATTGCTAACTGACCAAAGTGAGAAGCGAAAATTTTTTGATAAAGACGTTCTTCAGTCATATCATCATGACTTTCAAAGTCATGTGCGGTAGCAATACCGAACCAAATACGACGAGTAGTTGGGTCTTGAGATAGGCCCTGGCTGAATTTTGGAAATCTTGATGCCATAATGCTTTTCAAATCCTCCTAGCCATTATCCTACTGAAATAATTCTCGCTAAGAAGAATGCCCATGTTGTGGCAATCCCGCCCAGAAGGTAATGAGCTACTCCTACAGCACGACCTTGTACAATACTTAAGGCTCTAGGCTGAATAGCAGGGGCAACTTTTAATTTGTTATGAGCCCAAACAATAGACTCAATAAGTTCTTGCCAATATCCTCGACCACTAAATAAAAACATTAAACTAAATGCCCAAACGAAGTGTGCGCCTAAAAATAGAAGACCATAGGCAGATAATGAAGAACCATAAGATTGAATTACTTGAGATGCTTGTGCCCATAAGAAATCACGAAGCCATCCATTAATTGTAATTGAACTTTGTGCGAAGTTTCCTCCTGTAATATGAGTAACAATGCCTTGATCGCTGATAGAACCCCATACATCAGATTGCATTTTCCAACTAAAATGGAAAATAACTACTGAAATGGCATTGTACATCCAAAATAAGCCTAAGAAAACATGGTCCCAAGCAGATACTTGGCATGTTCCGCCTCTTCCAGGTCCATCACACGGAAATCTAAAACCAAGATTAGCTTTATCAGGAATTAAACGAGAACTACGTGCAAATAAAACACCTTTTAATAGGATTAATACTGTTACATGAATAGTAAAAGCATGAATATGATGTACTAAAAAGTCTGCAGTTCCTAATGGAATTGGTAATAAAGCTACTTTACCACCTACTGCAACTAAGTCACCACCACCCCAAGTTAAACTAGTACTTGCTGTTGCATTAGGAGCTGTTAAACTAGGTGCTAAAGCATGAGTATTTTGAATCCATTGAGCAAATACCGGTTGTAATTGTATAGCTGTATCTGAAAACATATCTTGAGGACGGCCTAAAGCGCTCATTGTGTCATTATGAATATATAACCCAAAACTATGAAAACCTAAGAAAATACAAACCCAATTAAGGTGTGATATTATTGCATCACGGTGTCGTAAAACACGATCTAATAAGTTATTGTATTGAGTTGTTGGATCATAATCTCTTACCATAAAAATAGCTGCATGTGCAGCAGCTCCAACTACAAGAAAACCACCAATCCACATATGATGTGTGAATAAAGAAAGTTGAGTAGCATAATCAATAGCTAAGTATGGATAAGGAGGCATAGCATACATATGATGAGCTACGATAATAGTTAAAGAACCTAGCATAGCTAAGTTAATAGCTAATTGAGCATGCCATGAAGTAGTTAAAATCTCATATAATCCTTTATGACCTTCGCCTGTAAAAGGACCTTTATGAGCTTCTAGAATTTCTTTCATGCTATGACCAATGCCAAAATTAGTTCTATACATATGGCCAGCAACCAGAAAAAGAACTGCAATAGCTAAATGATGATGTGCTGTATCAGTTAGCCATAAACCTCCGGTAACTGGATTTAATCCTCCACGAAAAGTTAAAAAGTCTGAATATTCTGACCAATTTAAAGTAAAAAATGGAGTTAATCCTTTAGAAAAACTTGGATAAAGTTGAGCTAAAAGATCACGATTTAGAATAAATTCATGAGGAAGTGGTATTTCTTTAGGATCCACCCCGGCATCTAAAAGTCGATTAATAGGTAAAGAAACATGCACTTGGTGTCCTGCCCAAGATAAAGATCCTAAACCTAATAGCCCAGCTAAGTGATGGTTTAGCATAGATTCCACATTTTGAAACCAAGCTAATTTAGGCGCTGCCTTATGGTAATGAAACCATCCAGCAAAAAGCATTAAAGCTGCAAAAATTAATCCACCTATTGCAGTAGTATAAAGCTGTAATTCACTAGTTATTCCAGATGCTCGCCAAAGTTGAAAAAAGCCGGAGGTTATTTGTATTCCTTGAAAACCTCCACCTACATCTCCATTTAAAATTTCTTGACCTACTATTGGCCAAACAACTTGAGCACTAGGCTTAATATGAGTAGGATCACTCAGCCACGCTTCATAATTTGAAAAGCGAGCCCCATGAAAATACATACCACTTAGCCAAATAAAAATAACAGCTAATTGACCAAAATGAGCACTAAAAACTTTACGAGAAATTTCTTCCAAATCATTTGTATGACTGTCAAAATCATGAGCATCAGCATGTAAGTTCCAAATCCAAGTTGTAGTATTAGGACCCTTAGCTAAAGTTCTTGAAAAATGTCCTGGTTTAGCCCATTTTTCAAAAGAAGTTTTTACGGGATCTTTTTCTACCATAATCTTGACTTCTGGTTCCGGTGAACGAATAGTCATCGAGGTTCTCCTCTCTTCAGACGAGGCATAGGAAAAACCCACCAATAATGAATAGTAAACTTCTAAAAGATACTTATTATTTTATTATCCAACTTTTGATCTCTTTTTTCAGTTTAAAACTGGAGCAACTATAATACAGAAGTTACCTAGGGCAGGTATTCAAATTTATTATGACACATCTTTAAGGTGCTTAATGGACCGTATCAATTTGAATTCTATTTTTAATTGAATTAATATAAATTTTTATTTTCTTATTGTTATTCTTTTTTTATTTCAAACGGTCTGTTATTTTTAACCAATTTTGTGCTTCAATATAATTACTTGGGGCCAATGCTATTGCTTGTTTCCAATAATCTGCTGCTTGGTTAAACCAAGCTTCGGATGTCTCGGAGTCTCCTTGCTGAATAGCTTGTTCTCCTCGGTTGGGATAGATAAAAACATCTTCCCTTAGAACTGTACATGAGAGTTTCCTACCTCATACAGCTCAATTAATTAATTTTTTACTATATTCTTAGGTTATTTTTAATAAAAAAAAAAAAAAGAAAAAAAAAAATTGTTTATTAAAAGAGTAAAAAAAATTAATGAAATAAGTTTTAAATAAAATTGTAAAGAAAAATTAGAAATTTTTTCTTTTTTTTTTATTTTATCTTTTCTCCTACTAAAGTAACTATCTTATTTTTAATTAGATTCTTATAGTATTTTATGAGTAATTTCTCAAAAATACTTTATCTCTTTAGGATTTGAGACTACACCGCTGTTTAAGAACCAGTTAAATCCACTTTATTACAAGAGAGATTTTTTCTAAGTAAACAGATTTTTTTGTATCAAATCAAAATTTCAATAATTGATCTTTACGATGCTTTGTCCACAAATTTAATTATATTATCCATAGAGTTTTTAGACTTTTAAATTTAATTCAAATATTTTTTCATTTTTTGATTTATAATGAAATTTTAAATTATTACAGCTAATAAAAATCTGTTTTTAATGATTTATATGTAATTAGTCTCCATTTTTCTAGAATTTTTGGTAGTTTTTTACTGAAAAAATCTATTATATTGATAGTCGCACGTAATGACAGATCACAGCCATATTATTGAAAGCTTGTGGTAAAGATGGATTTCGTTCTAAAGCCTGAAAATAATATTCTAAAGCTTTTGTGTGTTCTCCATTACTTGTATGAATAAGACCTATATTGTATAATATATAACTTCGATCATAAGGGTCAATTTCTAAGCGCATAGCTTCATAATAATTTTGTAAAGCTTCCGCATATTCTCCTTCAGATTGAGCTGACATTCGTTACAATCGTTTAAATAGTTTTTAAAAACTGAATAAACTTTGTTTCAAAACCGTACATGAAATTTTCATTTCATACGGCTTCTCTTGTTTAATTTATAATATAAAAAGGGATTTTTCTATAAAGTTTTAAAAAAAAGTTAAAAAAACGTCTTACCCAATATAATAAATAATAAGTTATCAAGGGCTAGTTTTCTTTAAAAAAATAGCTAGCCATCCTTCTTAGAATTTTTTTTTTTAATTTTAATTCATTGATAAAATTAAAATTTTTCAAATTTTTTTGTTCTTAACACCTTGTTTTTTGTGGATTAGCTTTTTCGACAATATCCGATGGTTTTATGAGTACCCAATTTACAAATGAGATGGATTTTTGTTTTTCTAACCATAAATTTATTACTAAATATTTTTTACTAGTAATTTTTCTTCAAAATTTTACGAAGTTTTTGTGTTGTCGATTTCTACACGTAATGCTTTTCCAAATATGTATGCTTATAAATAAAAAAAAATATAGCTTTAACCTTTTGCTTAATACCTTACTTTTTAAAAAATTAAAGCATTTAAGGCTACATCAATCGAGAGTACACGACAGAAGGAATTCCTTTTTATAAATGGACCTTCACTAAGTGTAAGTTTCATATAATTAAATCTTATTATGTTTTAATTCCTATTAAGTTTTTTTAGGTTTTAAAAATCAAATCGCACCATCTCTATAATAAGTAAAAGCTTCTTTTTCTCTTTGTGTAGTTGGAATTATTCGGAGTAAAATGTCTGCAACAATTGTAAAAGTTTTATCAATAAAATTATCATTTTTTTGAGAGCGAGGCATAATTTAAATTTAAATATAACTTGAAATATTTTTATTATTCCCTTTGTTTGAGAATAAATCCATTAAATTTTTTTACTTACTATTTTATTTATAAATAGCTATTTATAAATAAATAAATTTAATTTAGTTAAATGTAAATTTATATACATCTACTTAACTTAATATTTTAAAGATTTTTAATTTATTAATTAAAAATAACTAAAAAACTTGCTATTCTACAAACTTGTGACTTAATATTGCGAAATGATACTCTAGGAAAGATGGCCGAGTGGTCGAAGGCGTAGCATTGGAAATGCTATGTAGACTTACGTTTACCGAGGGTTCGAATCCCTCTCTTTCCTTTTTTAACAAAAAAACAAAAACTTATTATATATTATAAATAAGTAATATATCTAATTAAAAATAAAATAATGTTAGTCTTGTTTTTTAATTAAGCCTGACGAGAATAATATTCTACAACTAATAATTCATTTATTTTTAAACCAATTGATTCACGATCTAGTATTTGATTAACTAATCCTTTTTTTTGTGTAGAATCAAAAGTTAAATGATTTGGTACTTTGGATTTTTGAGAAAAATATATATTTTTAGTAATTATAGCTTGAGATTTTTGTCGGTTTTTTACAGTAATAGAATCCTCAGGTTTACAGCGATAACTTGGTATATCTACTATACAATCATTGACTAAAACATGTCTATGGTTTACTAATTGTCTTGCTCCAGGAATTGTAGGGGCCATACCTAATCGAAAAACAATATTATCTAAACGCATTTCCAGTAATTGTAATAAAACTTGACCTGTTGACCCTTTCGCTTTTCTAGCAATACGTACATAGTTAAGTAATTGTCGTTCTGTTATTCCATAATGAAAACGTAATTTTTGTTTTTCTTCTAAACGAATACGATACTGAGAAATTTTTTTAGCTGTCGATTGATTAGCAGAACTAGATTTTAACTGTGGTGTTTTATTAGTTAGTCCTGGTAAAACTCCTAAACGACGTATTATTCTTACACGAGGTCCTCGATAACGGGACATAAAAACTCCTTATTTTTACAAATAAAAAAATAAATAATAATAATAATATTAATAATAAAAGTAAAAGATATTCAACTAACTTATTTTTCCATTTATAAATTTTTTTTTACTTAAATTTTCTTTAATTTTTTGTGGTAAAAAAAAAGCTATATATTTTTCTTTAGTTAAAAACATCATAACATAAGAAATACAACAAAAAAAAATAGTATTATTTTTTTTTATAAAAAAACTTATACTATTTTTTTTTGTTATGAGGTTTAAAATGAAAAAACAAAAAAGCCCGCTATCGGAGTCGAACCGATGACCATCGCATTACAAGTGCGGTGCTCTGACCTCTGAGCTAAGCAGGCTTTATTAATAATATATGAATAACAACTCGTTATTTTTAAAGAAAATAAATTATTAAATAATTTTATTTCTTTTTTATAACTATATATATTATATCAATAATTTTTTGATAATGCAATAATTAAAAATGATAAAAAATATTCAAAAATTTAACGAAAAAAAAAAAGATATTACATATATTCTAGAGTATTGCCTTAAAACTTAAAAAAAGATATAATAGTATATCTTAACAAAATTTTATTATTAATCTAAAAAACTTTGATAAAAAACAAAATTTTTATTTGAAAAAACAAAAAAAGGGGGTATGGCGGAATTGGTAGACGCTACGGACTTAAAAAAGAATTTGAGCTTTAGTAAAAAAACTTATTAAATGCTAGCTTTCAGATTCAGGGAAACTTAGGTTGAAAAAAATATAAGCAATCCTGAGCCAAATCTTTTTTATCTTAAATAAGATAGGTGCAGAGACTCAATGGAAGCTATCCTAACGCATAATTTTTTAAAAGTTATACAATTAATTTTTATTTTTTATCCATTAATAAAAATTAATTTAAACTAAATTATTAGTTTTTAATTAAAATAAAAAGCGAGGATAAAGATAGAGTCCAATTTTACATGTTAATTTTAGCAACAATTTAAATTGTAGTAAAAAGAAAATCCGTTGGCTTAAGTGACCGTGAGGGTTCAAGTCCCTCTTCCCCCAAAATTAATAAATAATAAAATTTTCGTATATTTCTAAAAAAATATTTTTTTATTGACACAAACTTTTAATTTATGTTAAAATCTCAACGTAAAACAAGCCGGGATAGCTCAGTTGGTAGAGCAGAGGACTGAAAATCCTTGTGTCACCAGTTCAAATCTGGTTCTTGGCATTTTTTTTATTTTATATCTAGTTTTATTTTATATCTAGATTCATTTAATAGTTATTTTTATTTATATAAATATTTTTATTTTATTTATAACATTTAAGACACAATTCATTTTTTAGTTACGTGTCTTAAATGTTATTATAATAATTTTCTTACCAATTTGAAATGAAAAAAGTTTTTAATAAATTAATTAGGTTTTTACTAAATTTAATTATTTTCTTAAAAAAAAAAGAAAATAATTAAATTTCTTGTTTTTTTTAGCTTTTATTTTTGTGTTAGTAAGCATCTTGTAACTCGTAAAAATCAGGTACAATATAATCTTTACGTAAAGGCCAACCAATCCAAGTATCAGGCATTAAAATACGTTTAAGACGTGGATGATTTTCATAAGAAATCCCTAACATATCATAAGATTCCCGTTCTTGAAAATCAGCGCTTTTCCAAATCCAAAAAACAGATGGTATTTTAGGTTTTTGTCTTGATACAAAAATTTTTATACATATTTCTTCAGGTTGATCTACATTATCTTCTATTTTTGTAAAATGATATACACTAGCTAAAAGTCCTCCGGGTGCTACATCATATGCGCATTGAGAACGAAGATAATTAAAACCATAAACATATAAAGCAACCGCTATAGAAAGCCAATTTTCCGATCTAATTTGTAAAATTTCTATACCTTGATAATCAAAACCTAACGGTCTATGAGGCAGCTTATGGTTTGCTAACCAGACGGATAAGCGCCCTTGTATTTTAGTACTACTGTTTGTATAAGTATTTAACATATTTAAGTGCTTTTTTTCAATCTTTTGATTTATTTTTAATATTTTTTTTATTATTCTCATTTTTTAATAAAAAAGTTAAATTTTCATTTTTTTTAATAGGAATAAAAGTATCTAAAGTTGAATTAAACTGAGAATTAGAAATTTTAGTATCTAATTGTTTATTATATTGGCCAGTACTAATGTTAGATACAAAATTAAATTTATGATTTAATGTTAAATATCTATTTCCTTGCTGAAATTTGGATTTATCTTTATAACTTTCTTGAGCTATTTTTTTACGAAGTTTTATTATAGCGTCTATAATAGCTTCTGGTTTCGGCGGACAACCCGGTAAGTAAATATCTACAGGAATTAACTTATCTACTCCACGAACTGTACTATAAGAATCGGTACTAAACATACCTCCTGTAATAGTACAGGCACCCATAGCAATTACATATTTAGGTTCAGGCATTTGTTCATATAGTCTTACCAAAGAAGGTGCCATTTTCATTGTTACAGTACCAGCTGTTATTATAAGATCTGCTTGTCTTGGACTAGATCTTGGAACTAAACCGTAACGATCAAAATCAAATCGGGAACCAATTAATGAAGCAAATTCAATAAAACAACAACTGGTACCATAAAGAAGTGGCCATAAACTAGAAAGTCTAGCCCAATTTGTAAAATCATTAAACGTAGTTAAAATGACTGAATTTGCATTTTCTTGATTGGAAAAGGCCGGATTTACTGAATTTATAAGTGGCTTCATAGAATTAGTAATTTTATTTTTATAATTGTCATAATTAGAATTTAAGACCATTCTAGTGCTCCTTTTCGCCATGCATAAACTAAACCAATAATTAGAATAAATACAAAAACTAGAGCTTCAATAAATGCAGATAAACCTAAATCATTAAAACTCATGGCCCATGGATATAAAAAAACTGTTTCTACATCAAAAATAACAAAAACTAATGCGAACATATAATAGCGAATTTGGAACTGAATCCAAGCATCACCCATTGGTTCTATTCCTGATTCATAACTAGTTAGTTTTTCTGGTCCTTGAGTATTATTAGGTGCTAAAAACTTAGAAATAGAAAAAGCTAATATAGGAATAACACTAGCTAATAATAAAAAAATAAAAAAGGAATTGTATTTTGGTAATAAAAACATTAATATACTCCTATAAAATTAGAAAACAACAAGTTTTTTTTAATAGACGAAAAATGAATTAATTGAATATTTTATTTATCTATATATCTATATATATATATACAAAAATTGTAAATTCATAGATAACTTAATACAAAAATAATAATAATGAAAATAAAAAAACATTTGAATATTAAATGTTTTTTTAATAAATTAGGACTATACGGGATCGAACCGTAGACATTCTCGGTAAAATAGTTAGATTTTTTTTTTAATTTAGTTGTAACTATTTTTATGAACCCAACATGCATTTTTTTTTGCATTGGGCTCTTTTATTAACTAATAAATAATTTAGTTAGTTTGCTATTCTTTTTTTATTAAAATATTAAAATAGCTCCGTGTGCTTAAATATTAAAGCAATCCCAAAGTTTTTTAAAAAATTTAATGTTGACGTAGGTTTGCTTAATTTAGCATAGATTTACTCAAAATGAATTTCTATTACTTTTTCATTTTTAGAACTTTATACACCCTAAAGCTCTTAAAGTAGAAAATAGAATATCTCGAGGTCCTCGTATCATCCTCATAATGCTTAGCATTGAATAAGTTTAAATTTTACCATATCAATCAACTAAAATATAATTTAAATTATTATAATAAATCTAAATTTAGTTTTTTGTCATGCTATTGTTCTTTTTATTTATTATAAATAGAAAAGTAAGACAAATTTATTTCACATAATGTATTTATTGTAAATTGGAAACTCCAATAAATTTTTTAAAAGCATTGGCGCACGTGTAAACGAGGTGCTCTACCGCTGAGCTATAGTCCTTGTTATTATTTTTAATTAACACGATATTAACATCATTTCTTTTTTTTTGTCAAGATTCTTTTTTTAAATAAAAAAAAAGAATTTTTTTTTTAATTATTAAAAATATTGCTTATATGTTAAAGAATGGCTAAAATATTGTTAGCCTACTTAACTCAGTGGTTTAGAGTATCGCTTTCATACGGCGAGAGTCATTGGTTCAAATCCAATAGTAGGTAATTAATAAATAATAAATGAACCTAATAGCATATAAATAATATGTTATTAGGTTCATTTATTATTTATTAATTACCTTTTTACTTTTCTAAAGGTATTTTATTTAACTTGCAGTACCTTCTTTAATACCTTCTTGAATAGCGTCCAAACGAGCTTTTGCTCTTTTTAAATTTAAATTAGCTTCAATATTTTTTTTTCGACCGTCTGCTTGCGATACTTTAGTTTGAGCCAATTGAAAAGTTTCTTGAGCTTCTTGCAAATTTATTTCTTTTGCATTTTCGGCTTCATTTACTAAGATTGTTATGTCATTATCATGTACCATAGCAAAACCACCCATTACTGCTACAACAGACCATAATTCACTAGTTCTTATTTTCAGAATACCTATATCTAAACCTGTTAAAAGTGGCGCATGATTAGGTAATATCCCAACTAGACCAGTATTTGTAGCTAAAATAACTTCTGCGGCTCTACTATCAAAAATAATGCGATCGGGTGCGATAACTCGTAATCGAAAAGTATCCATATTAATTCTCCATTTGTAGATTTGCTGCTTTGGCTGTAGCCTCGTCAATATTACCAACTAAATAAAAAGCTTGCTCAGGGAAAGAGTCTAATTCTCCCGAAAGAATCATTTGAAAACCTTTGATGGTTTCAGCTAGACTAACATATTTTCCTGGAGAACCTGTAAATACTTCTGCTACAAAAAATGGTTGAGATAAGAAACGTTCAATTTTTCTTGCTCTTGCTACAACCAATCTATCTTCTTCTGATAATTCATCAAGGCCAAGAATAGCGATAATATCTTGTAATTCTTTATAGCGTTGTAATGTTTCTTTTACTCCTTGAGCTGTTTCATAATGCTCTTCACCTACAATCCAAGGTTGAAGCATAGTAGAAGTTGAATCTAAAGGATCTACTGCTGGATAGATACCTTTCGCTGCTAGCCCTCTTGATAATACAGTAGTTGCATCTAAATGTGCAAACGTTGTAGCAGGAGCTGGGTCAGTTAAGTCATCTGCAGGTACATAAACAGCTTGAATTGACGTAATAGATCCTTCTTTTGTTGAAGTAATTCTTTCTTGTAAAGTACCCATTTCTGTACTTAACGTTGGCTGATAACCTACAGCAGATGGCATTCTACCTAATAAAGCGGAAACTTCTGAACCGGCTTGAACAAAACGGAAAATATTATCAATAAATAAAAGTACATCTTGTTTATTAACATCTCTAAAATATTCAGCCATTGTTAAAGCAGTTAACCCTACTCTCATACGAGCTCCAGGCGGCTCATTCATTTGACCATAGACTAGTGCTACTTTTGATTCTGAAATATTTTCTTCATTAATAACTTTGGATTCTTTCATTTCCATGTAAAGGTCATTCCCTTCACGAGTACGTTCTCCTACTCCACCAAATACAGATACACCACCGTGCGCTTTAGCAATGTTATTAATTAATTCCATGATAAGTACGGTTTTTCCTACTCCAGCTCCTCCAAATAATCCAATTTTTCCACCACGTCGATATGGAGCTAAAAGATCTACCACTTTAATTCCTGTTTCAAAAATTGATAATTTAGTATCTAATTGTGTAAAAGCAGGAGCACATCTATGAATAGGAAAAGTTGTACTAGCATCTACAGGCCCCAGGTTATCAACAGGTTCTCCTAAAACATTAAAAATACGTCCAAGAGTAGCTTCACCAACTGGAACACTTAAAGCGGCTCCTGTATCAACAACATCCATTCCTCTCATCAAGCCATCTGTCGCACTCATTGCTACAGCTCGAACTTTATTATTTCCTAATAATTGTTGTACTTCACACGTAACGTTAATTTCTTGACCTGCTGTATTTTGACCTTTAACTATTAAAGAATTATAAATATTAGGCATTTTACCAGGAGGAAAAGTAACGTCTAATACAGGACCAATAATTTGACTAATACGTCCTATATTTTGAGTTTTAGTTAGAACTGTTGAAGCTCCAAAAGTACGGGAATCATTTTTCATAAATAATTTGAATATAGATTTGAATTGTAATTAAATCGAAATTGAAAAAAGTTTAATGTTAGTTAGACTCATTTCGATCAATTAATAATTTTTAGTTAATGAGAAAATAAAAGTATTTGGTTATTTTAAATTTATTATTATATTGATATATTATATAAATATGTTTATAAATAAAATAACAAAAAATTGTAGTTGTTAAAAAAAAGGTTTGAATTCTAAAAAAGGTCTAATTTTATTATACTTTTTTTTTATTATTTGGTAATCTTTTATATTAGTTTTCTTTTTATTAATTAGTTTAACATTCAAAACATTTTTAAAACAATGCTTAAAAAAATAAAAAAATTATTAAAAAATAATCTGAGTTGCATCAAATGTAGAAAATAATATACAATAATACTGTTTTGTTATAAAAAAATTACTTTGTCTAAAACTAGACAAAATTAAATACCAATTAAGTTTTTTTAATTTTATAAAAAAATCTTATTTGTCGAGCAGACCTCATCTTTTCAAGAGTTATTAATTGAGTTTTAGGGAGGGATTTATGTCACCACAAACGGAGACTAAAGCAGGTGTTGGATTTAAAGCTGGTGTTAAAGATTACCGATTAACTTATTACACTCCAGATTATCAAACTAAAGATACTGATATTTTAGCAGCATTTCGTATGACTCCTCAACCAGGAGTACCACCTGAAGAATGTGGAGCTGCTGTAGCTGCGGAATCTTCCACTGGTACATGGACTACTGTTTGGACTGATGGACTTACTAGTCTTGATCGTTACAAAGGTAGATGCTATGCAATTGAACCAGTTCCTGGAGAAGAAAATCAATATATTGCTTATGTTGCTTACCCATTAGATTTATTTGAAGAAGGTTCTGTTACTAACTTATTTACTTCTATTGTTGGTAACGTTTTTGGATTTAAAGCTTTAAGAGCTTTACGTCTAGAAGATTTACGTATTCCTCCAGCTTATTCTAAAACTTTCCAAGGCCCACCTCACGGTATTCAAGTTGAAAGAGATAAATTAAACAAATATGGTCGTCCATTATTAGGGTGTACTATTAAACCAAAATTAGGCTTATCTGCTAAAAACTATGGTAGAGCTGTATACGAATGTCTTCGTGGTGGACTTGATTTCACTAAAGATGATGAAAACGTAAACTCTCAACCTTTCATGCGTTGGAGAGACCGTTTCTTATTCTGTGCAGAAGCTATTTACAAATCTCAAGCTGAAACAGGTGAAATTAAAGGGCATTATCTAAATGCTACTGCAGGTACTTGTGAAGAAATGATCAAAAGAGCTCAATTTGCTAGAGAATTAGGTATGCCTATTGTTATGCATGACTACTTAACTGGTGGTTTTACTGCAAACACTAGTTTGGCTCACTATTGTCGTGACAATGGTTTACTTCTTCACATTCACCGTGCAATGCACGCAGTTATTGACCGTCAAAAAAATCACGGTATGCATTTCCGTGTATTAGCTAAAGCATTACGTTTATCTGGTGGTGACCACATTCACTCCGGTACTGTAGTAGGTAAACTTGAAGGGGAACGTCAAGTAACTCTAGGGTTTGTTGACTTACTTCGTGATGACTATATTGAAAAAGATAGAAGTCGTGGTATTTACTTTACTCAAGATTGGGTTTCTCTGCCAGGTGTTTTACCAGTAGCTTCCGGTGGTATTCACGTTTGGCACATGCCAGCGTTAACTGAAATCTTCGGAGATGACTCTGTATTACAATTTGGTGGTGGAACTTTAGGTCACCCTTGGGGTAACGCACCTGGTGCAGTTGCTAACAGAGTTGCTTTAGAAGCTTGTGTACAAGCTCGTAATGAAGGACGTGACCTTGCTCGCGAAGGAAATGACATTATTCGTGAAGCTGCTAAATGGAGTCCTGAATTAGCTGCTGCTTGTGAAGTTTGGAAAGAAATTAAATTTGAGTTTGACACAGTTGATACTTTATAATTTAATTTAGTTTTGTTAAACTAAGTTTCTTAATTTAGCAAAAAAAAAAATAAATTAATAATAAGTAGAAAAGAATATATATTCTTTTCTACTTATTGTTAATTTGATATATTCAAGTTTTTCATTTTTTAATCAATTAATACTAAATTCTTTTTTTATAAGGTTTTGTAGCTCAGTGGATTAGAGCGTATGGTTCCGAATCATAAAGCCAAGGGTTCGAATCCCTTCTAAACCATTTAAATTATTTTTTTTTTATTTTAATTATTTTAAATATTTTTTTTTCTTTTTAGACAAAATTTAAATTATATAATTATATAACTATAACCTAGCTATAAAGTATAAGTTATTGATAAAAAAATTTAATATTATTCATTTTTAAAAAGTATTAATTATTACTATATAAAAATTGAATAAAAATTTAAGGAGATCTTTATGTCTTTAATGAATTGGTTTGAAGATAAACGGCGATTCGGTGGATTAATTGGAGCTTTTATTGAAAAAGCTACTAAAGGCTACATTCTTAACGAACGAGAAAGGGATAAATATATTAAAATTGATACTACCAAAGGATTATGGACTCGATGTGATAGTTGTGAAAATATGCTTTATGTTAGATTTTTAAAACAAAACAAGCGTATTTGTGAAGAATGCGGATATCATTTGCAAATGAGCAGTATAGAAAGAATTGAACTTTTAATTGATCATGAAACTTGGCAACCTATGTATGAAGATATGGTTGCTCGAGATGTTCTAAAATTTTCTGATGAAGATTCTTATAAAAATCGTGTTATTTTTTATCAAAAAAGAACTGGTCTAACCGATGCTATTCAAACAGGTATAGGAAAATTAAATAAAAATTTAGTTGCTCTCGGAGTTATGGATTTTCAATTTATGGGTGGAAGTATGGGTTCTGTAGTAGGTGAAAAAATTACTCGTCTTATTGAATATGCATTCAAAGAATCTCTACCATTAATTATTGTATGTTCTTCCGGTGGAGCACGTATGCAAGAAGGAACACTAAGTTTAATGCAAATGGCTAAAATAGCATCTCTTTTACAATTTTATCAAGTCAGAAAAAAATTATTTTACATTGCTATTCTTACATATCCTACAACTGGTGGAGTTACTGCTAGTTTCGGTATGTTAGGAGATATTATTATTGCTGAACCTAAAGCATATATTGCATTCGCTGGTAAACGAGTAATTGAACAAACCTTACGTCAAAAAATACCTGATGGTTTTCAAGTAGCTGAATCTTTGTTTTATTCTGGGTTATTGGATTTAATTGTTCCTCGGACTTTTTTAAAGGGAGTTTTAGGTGAAATATTTGAGCTTTATAGTCTAGGTTTTTATAAAGAGTCTAATAGCTATTTATTTTAATTAAATTATTGTTTTATTGATTTACTTATTTTTTAATAAAAAAGTTTAATTAAATTTTTTTTATTCTTTTTAAATGTTATAATTTTTATAGAGATGGTAAATTTTTTTTATTAATATAATTTTATTTAAAATTTAATTAAATTTTTTTATATTTTCTTTAATTTTAAGTTAACTAATTTATACTACATAACTTTTAACTAATTATAGAAAAATAAATTAACATCTTTTTTGGAAAAACGGTATAATTAATTTTCTTATTTTTTTATAACTATTTTTTTTATAAATAATTAAAAGTAATTTTTTTATGACAGCTTCTTATTTACCTTCGATTTTTGTGCCTTTAATAGGTTTAGTTTTTCCAGCAATTACAATGGCTTCTTTATTTATCTATATTGAACAAGACGAAATAGTATAAAATTTTTATTACACAGTAAATAAAAAATTTCTATTATTTTTTTATTTTCTTTATTTATTAAATTTGAAAATAAAAGTGTATTTATATTTTTAACTAAAATTTGTAAATTTCTATATTCATTTATAGAAATTTACAAATTTTAGTTAAAAATATAAAAAAATTATTATATAAATAAAACTTTTTATTTTTATTTATTTTAATTTTTTAAAAGTTATTAAACAAAAATTAATTTTTTTTTTAAATTGAATGTGATTTTTTTTTGCTAGTTATATTATTTAATTTAATAAAATTTAGGAGATATTACTATGAATCGTGAATCTGACTGGCTTTGGATAGAGCCTATAATGGGATCTCGAAGAGTCAGTAATTTTTGTTGGGCAGCTATTCTTTTATTTGGCGCACTTGGTTTTTTTTTCGTAGGAATTTCAAGTTATTTTGGTAAAGATTTAATCCCTTTTTTATCATCTCAACAAATTCTTTTTGTGCCCCAAGGAGTTGTAATGTGTTTTTATGGTATTGCTGGTTTATTTCTTAGTTTTTATTTGTGGTTTACTATTTTTTGGAATGTAGGTAGCGGTTATAATAAATTTGATAAAAAAAAAAAAATAGTATCTTTGTTTCGTTGGGGATTTCCTGGAGAAAATCGTCGTATTTGTATTAATTTTTTTATGAAAGATATACAAGGAATACGGATGGAAGTTCAAGAAGGTATTTATCCTCGACGTACTCTTTATATGAAAATAAAAGGTCAACAAGATATTCCTTTAACACGCATTAGAGAAAATTTAACTTTAGGAGAAATAGAAGAAAAAGCAGCAGAGTTAGCTCGATTTTTACGTGTATCTATAGAAGGACTTTAATAAAATAAAAAAATTAAAAGTTATAATTTCTATATAAAAAAAAAAACTTTAATATTGTTTTTTAGTCAATTTTAAATAGTGTTTATGAAATTATATTGGTCACAAATTTATTCTTGGTTATTAAAAACGCCATATCGTTCTTTAGAAAGAGCATATAGAGCAAGCAAAAAAATACAGCATATAAAAAAAAATTATATTTTTTATAATAAAAATATTATTTCTTCTTCAAGAAGATCTTGGCAAGCAATAATGTTATATATAAATACAAGTTTGAATAATTGTGTATTTATAATATATTGGAGTCTTTTAGAATATAGAATTAGTTTATTTTTTTTTGATTTTATAAAAACTTTTGTCTTAATTATATTAAATTTTTTTAATTCTTTTTTTTCGAATTTTATTTCAAATAATGTAATAAAACAAGATTTAAAACAAATTAAACAGATGAATAAAAAACTAGCTTGGATTGAAGCTAGTTTAAATGATTTAGATATGTGGAAATATTATTATTCTTTTTCTTTTTTTTCAAAAGAAAAACAAAAAACTGCCGAAACTTGTTTAACTTTTGTTGATTTTAAAAAATATAATGTAATTACAGCAGCCTATGAATCAATAGGTCTTGTACCCCGTTCAATAACGCGTACGTTATCAGGCTTTAAAACAGAATTAACAGGACAATCAACTTCATTAGTTCTTCAGGATTTCCAAATAGCGCGATATCAAGCATTGGCTTCTTTACAATACATTTTATTTTTACTTTTTATTCCTTGGGGATTTTCTAGTTTATTAAAATTTTGGTTTTTAGAACCTTGGCTTAAAATTTGGTGGAATACTTATCAATATCAAATTTTTCTTAATTCATTTCAAGAAGAATTAGCATTAAAACGACTTCAACAAATAGAAGAACTTGTTTGGTTAGATAAAATAATGATAAATTCTTTAAAAGAACCACAATCACAAGATTTTAATATAGAAATTCATCAAAAAATAATTCAATTAGTAAAAATATATAATGAAAACAGTTTAAATATTCTTTTACATTTATTAACAGATATTGTGTATGTTATTACTTTAAGTGCAGTTTTTATTTTAGATAAACAAAGATTAGCTATTTTAAATTCTTGGATTCAAGAATTATTTTACAGTTTAAGTGATACAATGAAAGCTTTTTCTATTCTTTTATTAACAGATTTATGTATTGGATTTCATTCACCTCACGGTTGGGAAATAGTTATAGGTTCTTTTTTAGAACATTTAGGATTTGCTCATAATAAACATATAATATCTTGTTTTGTTTCAACTTTTCCAGTTATTTTAGATACTGTTTTTAAATATTGGATTTTTCGTCATTTGAATCGTATATCTCCTTCTATTGTGGCAACGTATCATACAATGAATGAATAAAAAAAAAAAAGTACATTTTTTTTTTAGATTTAATTATAAATTAGTTTTTTCATAAATTAGTTTTTTTAATTTAGAAGTTACTAATGTAGAGTAGAATGCTTTTGATTTATTATATTCATTATTATTATAATGGGCAGAGTTATAAATAAGGATTATTAGTATAGCTAAATATCCTACTCATTAATTTTTTTAAAACGAATAATTGAACTATGCAAAACAGAAATATTAGTTATTGGATCAAAAAGTGTGTGATTCGATCGATTTCGATTGTAATCCTAATGAAAATAATAGCTTGGCCGTCTATTTCCGAAGCATATCCAATTTTCGCACAACAGGCATATGAAGATCCTCGAGAAGCAACTGGCCGTATTGTATGTGCTAATTGTCATTTAGCTAAAAAACCAGTGGATATTGAAGTTCCTCAATCTGTATTACCAGATACAGTATTTGAAGCTGTTGTTAAAATTCCTTACGACATGCAAATAAAACAAGTTCTTGCTAATGGTAAAAAAGGAGCGTTAAATGTAGGAGCTGTTCTTATTTTACCAAAAGGATTTGAATTAGCACCTGCAGATCGTATTCCTCCTGAAATGAAAGAAAAAATAGGTAATCTTTATTTTCAACCTTATAGTTCAGATAAAAAAAATATTCTTGTAATAGGTCCTGTTCCTGGTAAAAAGTATAGTGAAATGGTTTTTCCTATTCTTTCGCCAGATCCTGCTGTTAATAAAGAAGCTAATTTTTTAAAATATCCAATATATTTAGGAGCTAATAGAGGTAGAGGACAAATTTATCCTGATGGAAGTAAGAGTAATAATACTGTTTATAATGCATCAGCTACAGGTACAGTAAGCAAAATTTTCCGTAAAGAAAAAGGTGGTTATGAAATAACTATTGATACGCAAGATGGACGTCAAATTATTGATATTGTACCGGCAGGACCAGAACTTATTATTTCAGAAGGTGAATTAATTAAAGCGGATCAACCTTTAACAAATAACCCTAATGTGGGTGGCTTTGGTCAAGGAGATGCAGAAATAGTACTTCAAGATCCATTACGTGTTCAAGGTCTTTTAGTATTTTTTGTTTCTGTTACATTAGCACAAATCTTTTTAGTACTTAAAAAGAAACAATTTGAAAAAGTTCAATTAGCAGAAATGAATTTTTAAGTTTTAAATAAAAATAAAATGAAATAAAAGCGTTTGATTAATAGAAATTTTTTCTATTATGAATCATCATTATAATGAAATTCAATTTAGGTTTTTTATGTTTATACAATATGATAATAATTTCTTTAAAAATTGAATATTTTGAGTATTATTATATTTTTCCTTCATTAAAAGAAATTTTGAATTACTATGGATATACGTTAAATTTAAATTGTTTTAAAAAAGTAACTCAACAAGGGATAAAAAATATATTACAATTAACTAAATGGGAAGAAATTTTTTGTACATATTTTAACAATATATATTATAATTATAGTAATAATTTTTTTTTTTTCGAAAATGTAGAAAAAAAAAAGTTAAAATTAATAACATATTCTCAATTAGAAAAAAAATTTGATATTGAAAAATATATTAATAATCAAAGTTTTTTTTTATATAAAAATAGTTATTATTTATATAAAAAAAGAAAAATTTCTAGAAAAAACAAATATAATCAATATATATATACTAATAAAATAAAAGAATTATTGGAAATATCCTTGTTTTTTTCAAAATATTTTCAAAAAAAATTAAAAAAAAAAGTTTGCTTTAAAGGAAAAAATATTATTTATTTTTTTAATAAAATTAATAAACAATTGCCAAAAAAATCTTTTTTATATTTTATTTTTAAATTCATTTTAGTTTATAAAAAATGGAAAGCTGATGAACTATACCTAAAAATGGCTCATCTTGCATATCGTGAAAATTTATTAGAATTTTCTATTAAACTTTTTAAAATGGTCCGATTTGAAAAACAATTTTTTTTTTTTTTTATTTACATTCTAAAAATAGAAATTGATTAAATTGTTTTTTTAATTATTTTCATTTCTTTTTTATTCTTTTAAATTTTTTAAATAATGTTAAAAACATTATTTGTTTTTTTATTAATTGAAAAGATATTATCAAACTTTATATAATAAAGTTTGATAATATCTTTTCAATTTTTTTTTTTATTTTGTTTTTTAGTTTTATTCTATTTGTTTAATGCATAACCTTTTTTTTATATATGCTTAAAAACTTAAGCATTATAAAGATGACCCTAATCCAGAGTATGAGCCATAAAAAAAGATACCTAGTAAACCAAGTACAAGAATACCAGCTACAGTACCTATTAACCATAAAGGAATTCTTCCGGTGGTATTTGCCATTTATTTTATACTCCCTTTTCAATTTTAGTAGTTAGTTAGAACTTAAACAAAAAACAGTCATAAATATTCAAAATTTAAATTCGTTCCAAATAAGGTAAATAAATTTCTATTTTAACTAATTAAAGAAATAATTAGAAAATAAAACAGCTAATACAAAAATAAGTAATAAACCCCAGTAGAGGCTAGTACGATTTAATTCTACACTTTGTTTGTTTGGATTTGGTTGTGTCATAGCTTTACATTTTAAATAAAGTTTATCATTGAATTTATCGTTGGATAAATTGCATTGCTGATATTGCTCCTAGAAAAAAAACTGTAGGTACAGCTAGTCCGTGAACGGCCAACCACCTAACTGTAAAAATTGGATAAGTTCTATCGATAGTCATTAGTACCTCCTAAAAAAATCTAGTAAATTCATCAACTTGTTCTAGTGAATTAAAACGGCCAGTAATTAAAGGAACTTCTTGTCGGCTTTCTGTAAAATATTCATTTGGTCGAGGGCTACCAAAAACATCATAAGCCAAACCTGTACTAACAAATAGCCAACCTGCAATAAACAAAGATGGGATAGTTATGCTGTGAATTACCCAATATCGAATACTGGTAATAATATCAGCAAAAGGGCGCTCTCCTGTATTTCCAGACATGCTTAGCTCCGCTCCATATATATTTGTAGAGGTTAGGTAAAAAAATTTTATAAGAAATTAAATTTAAAATTTTTTTAATCCTAGTTAGATTGTCAACGTAATACCAAAGGTATTTTTGAAGCATACTAAATCAGTATATCTAGGGTTGTTTTAGCGTAGCAAGACAAATAAAATAAAAAAGTATAAAAAAACGTCAAGTTTTTTATCTTCTTAATTAATTTAATAAAAAATTTATTAAATTATTAATTTATTATGTAAAATGTAACAGTTTTTTACAATATTATACTAATTTAAATTGTTCCAATTTTGCAAATTAAATTAAAAATAAAATTAATTACTATAAATATTAATAAAAATATTAAAATTTAATATATTTTCTTATTTATTAACTATAAAGAAATTTTTTTGTTTTTTTTTTATTAAAATTATTAAATAAAAAAAGATAAAATAAATTAAAATATAAATAAAAACGTTTAAGTATTCTAAAAAAAAATTTGAAAAAAAAAAAATATTTAAAACCAAATACTTAAAAAATATTATACACCATAAAAAAATACAAATACTCTAAAAATAGTAATAAAACTAATATAAAAAGCATTATGCAAAATTAAGCGAATGTATATTTATAATTATTTTAATTAATAAAATTTTTAAGTAATAAAGAATTTAGGTAATTGTTTTATAAAGGTGTATACTAAAATTGTTATATTTTCATTAGGATTTTTTTTATGCTTACTATAATTAGTTATTTTGGCTTTTTATTTGGTGCTTTAACTTTAGCTTTAATTTTATTTATTGGTTTAAATAAAATACAACTTATTTAAAAAATTCGAAAAAAAAAAATTTAAGGTCAAATTAATTTCACTGTATTTCTTAAAAAATTTTAAGATTAATAATAAATTTAGTTAGTTTCTAACTTAAATATTATTTTAATTAAATAAAAAAAATGGTTGAAGCGTTACTGTCTGGAATTGTATTGGGATTAATTCCAATAACTTTAGCTGGATTATTTGTAACCGCGTATTTACAATATCGACGTGGTGATCAATTAGATCTTTAAATAATTCATAATTATTTATTTTAACTAATATTTTCTTTTAAATTTTTTTCATAAGCACGCCTTGTAGGATTTGAACCTACGACATCAGGTTTTGGAGACCTGCGTTCTACCAGACTGAACTAAAAGCGCTTTTATTTGAATAAATAATAATAATATAAAATAATTTCTAATTCCTATTTTACTTTAAAGTAAATTTTTAGTAAATATATTTTAAAGTAGGGATGACAGGATTCGAACCCGCGACATTTTGTACCCAAAACAAACGCGCTACCAAACTGCGCTACATCCCTCCTAGTATTTTATTTTATATGTATTTGAATTATAGCTTATTTACCGCTTTTTGCCTATACTTTTCTTTTTATTTATCTATTATTATATATTTAAAATAGTTTTTTAAATATTTTTATTAAAATTATTTTATTTAATAAAAAATTATTTATATATATTTATATATATATTTATATATATATTTTTTATAAAAAAAATATATAAATAAAATAAAAAAATTTATATATTTTATATATAAAGTAAATTTTTAATTTATTTGTTTTTTTTTTCTTTAAAATTTTAGTTTATTATTTTGCTATATAAAAAAAAAAGTTCAGGAAAAATTAAAAAAAAAACTTTATTCGTTTATTTATAATTTTATAAACATATATATAAGGAGATCCCCATGCAAGATGTAAAAACATACCTTTCTACAGCACCCGTATTAGCGACTCTATGGTTTGGATTTTTAGCTGGTTTATTAATAGAAATTAATCGTTTTTTTCCAGATGCTTTAGTTCTTCCTTTATAATTTTTTTTAAATATAATATATTTTAAATTTTTTCTAAAAAAAGAAAAAATTATATGTATAAATAATAATAATTTTTTTTAGTTTTTTATTATTATTATTATAATTCACTAAAAAATTGAAATTTAATTGCTAATTTTTTTTAAACACATTTTTTAAATTTTAGAGATTCAATATTCAAAATAAATAATATTATGGCTAAAAATAAAGATGTAAGGATAACAATTACTTTAGAATGTACTAATAATTGTGCTCAAAATAACGAAAAAAAAAATTTAGGTATTTCTCGATATACTACTCAAAAAAATCGTCGTAATACACCTACTCGATTAGAATTAAAAAAATTTTGTTCTTATTGTAATAAGCATACTATTCACAAAGAAATAAAAAAATAAATAGTATTTATGAAACAAGCTATAAACAAATCTAAGCGCTCTTCCCGTAGACGTTTGCCACCAATAAGATCAGGCGAAATTATTGATTATAAAAACATTAATTTACTTCGTAGATTTATCAGTGAACAAGGAAAAATTTTATCTAGACGGATGAATAGATTAACTTCAAAACAACAACGTTTGATGACTATTGCTATTAAACGCGCCCGAGTTTTAGCTTTATTACCTTTTTTAAATAATGAAAATTAATTTAATTTTATTTTGATGATTTATTATTGCTAAAATTTTTACGAATCTTTAATCATTTTTTGATGTTTTGAACTTCTCCGGAACAATTTAAATTGTTCCGGAGAAGTCTTTTTCTTATTCATTAATTTTTTTCATTATTGTAGAAAAACAATTAGTGTCTAATAACGCTATTTGTGCAAGCATTTTTCGATTTAAAAGTATTTGATTTTGATATAAGTTTTGAATTAATTTATTATATGAAATTCCATTATAGCGTGCTGCTGCATTAATTCGAGTGATCCATAAGCGACGAAGATCCCTTTTTCGTCTATTTCTATCTCGATAAGAAGAAGCTAATGCTCGCATTCCTTGCTGATTAGCTGTTCGAAATAATTTTGAATGAGCTCCTTGAAACCCTGATGTAAGCGTAAAAATATTTTTTCGTCGTTTTCGAGCTACATATCCACGTTTAACTCTAGTCATTGATAACTATTCTCGTAAATTACTGATTGATTTTAATTAAAAAAATAAAAAAATTTTCTTTATATCTTTATAAAATAAATTTTTATTTTGGGAAAAGTATAATTTATTTTTTTTAGTAGTAAAAAAATAAAATAAAAATATTGATTTTTATTTATTTTTTTTTTAAACGAAAAGAATAAAATAAATAAAAAATATATATATATTTTTTATTTAATTATTATTATTTTTTTTAATCATTAATAATTAAATAAAATATATATATATATATATATTTATATAAAGAAAACTTTTTTTTTAATTGTTAATAAAAAACTAGATTTCTAGTGTAGAAAGTAAAAATTTTAATGGCTTTTGCTACTTTAACCTTCCTAACCATTATTTTTTAAGCTAAAAAACTTTTTTACTAATAAAGGAATAGGACCTTAAAATAAAAAAATAATGGATTCCATTGTTTCTATAATTTTTCCTTCAACAGTTAAGCCCTTTCTATATACCGGAGCTTTTTAATTTTAAAGATGTAATTAGTAATTTGTATAATTTCTAAATATTAGCTTTATTTTATATATTAAAAAAAAAAAGTATTGAAATTAAAAACTTTTTATTTTTTATCTAGTAACGATATATTATTATGATAGTTTGCTAGGCAGCTAACTTTATTAATCTGTTTTTGCACTAATACAATTATTTATAATTATTTTTTTTTTATGTATTTTGTCTTTCCGCTTAATATATTTATATTTAAATAAATAATATTGAAAATTCGCTTTTTATTTTACAATTAAAATAATTGGATTTGCACCAATAAAAATTATAAATTTCATTTATTTATTAAATAAATGATAGATTTAAAAATTTTTAAAATAAAAAAATTCTTCTGCTATATCGAATTTTTATATAATTTAAAAAATTTAATCGTAACAAGTCGCACATACACTCTAGTACAAACTCCTCTTCGTTGAGGACATCCACGAAGAGCTGGAGATTTTGTTCTATTTTCTATTGGTTGTCTTCGATTTCTAATTAATTGTTGAATAGTAGGCATTTTGAATTATATAATATGCAGAATTTATTGGTTTAAATTGATTTTAACCATAAAATTTAATATATAAATTGTTTTTTTTATTTCTATTAAAAATATTATGAAATAGTTATTAAATCCATTTTATAGATAAATAAATAGAAAAAAAAATTATTAAATTAAGTGTTTTCTATAGCTACAAGATCAACAATGCCATAGGTTTTTGCTTCTTGCGCTGACATAAAAACATCTCTTTCCATATCTTCAGAAATAACCCACAAAGGTTTACCTATTCTTTGTACATAAACTCTAGTAATGTAATCGCGAAGTTTTAATACTTCTTCGGCTTCCATAATACATTCTCCTGCTTGTCCATCATAATAAGAACTAGCAGGTTGATGAATCATTACCCTAATTTAATTTATTTAAAATTTTAATTATGAACTGTACATACAGTTTTTAATGTATACAGCTCTTAAAATAAATTAATAAAATTATTTTTTTTTTATTTTATAATTTTTAAATTTATATACCATTTTTCTTTTATTAAATACTATTATGGTTCTGTTGTTTTATAAAACAACGCCAAAGTTTTTTTTAATATAACTAAATTTCATTTTAGTTAAAAATATATTTTTTATTTATATATTTTCTATTAAATAAAAAATGAAAGAAAATATTAATTTATAACACTAAAATAAATTGAAAAAAAAAATATATATATATATTATTTAATTATCTTAATAAAAATCTTAAAATGCTTTTTTATTAAGTTTTTTTATGTCATGCTATTATTACCTTTTTTTTAGGTATAGACATTTTTTATTAATTAAAAAAAAAGCAAATATTGGCGCAAAGCGTGGGGTAACGCTATACGTTTAGTAATTTCACCTCCAGCTAAAATAAAAGATCCCATTGAAGCAGCTAATCCCATACAAATTGTATGAACATCAGGAACTACAAATTGCATAGCATCATAAACGGATATTCCTGCTAATACAGCTCCACCAGGAGAATTTATATATAAATACATATCTTTATTTTCGTCTTCTCCATTTAAGTACATCATGATACCAATAAGTTGATTCGCAATTTCATCATCTACATGCTGTCCTAAAAAAAGTAATCTTTCTCGATAAAGTCGATTGTTATAATAAAAATTAATAAATGTTTTTTTTATATAACTGTACTAGCTTTTTTATTTGCTCAATACAGCTTAAACAGTTAAAAAAAAGTATTAAATTAAGAAAAATAAGATTTTTTTCTATTTTATAAATAATAATTATGACTGTTAGTTCGTTTAATAGTTCAAGTTTGTTTTTTTATTATTTATAAACAACTTATTAAACAATTTTGTACTCAATATATTTATTAAATAATTTATTATTAAAATTTTAAAATATATATTTTTATTTATATTTTTTGTTTACAAACGGTTTTTAGTAATATCGTTAGGTTTATAATCTACTTCGGTAAAATCAATTTAGTTTTACTTACATATAAAAGTAAAATTATTACTTTTTGTTATTTTAGATTAAATTTATATTAACTTTAATTAACATGTAACTTAAATCTTTAACGAAGTTTAAAAGTTTATTTTTTTGGTTGACTAACCCTAGAAAAGATAACTAAATCTTTTTACTTAATACTTTTTATTAAAGAATATATCATGCTATTAAATTTTTTAAGTTTTCAAAATTTAAAATGAAATAAAAACATCTAAATTAAGTAAAAAAAAAAGATGATGGAAAATTTCCATATAACCAAATATGTTTAAGAAACACACTATACATCGATCCAAACAGCATCTTCTTCTCCTGGAAGCCTAAAAGGCACTTTTGGAACACCGATAGGCATTTTTTTATTTAAAATAAATATAGAATGGCACTTAGAAAAAAATAAGTAGCTAACAAATAAAAAATTAGTTTATAATGTTCTTAAGAAGATTATATTATATTTTTTTAATAATATCGTTATTTTTTTATATAATTTGATAATTATATTATATATAATTTAATATAATTATCAAATTATATAAAAAAATTTATTAAAGTTTAAATTATTTTTATTAGTAATTTCACTTTATTTTATTATAGTATAGTCATTAATTAATGCAAAAAAGTTACATAGTCTTTAATTCTCTTTGAGAAAGGGGTATTTCCATGGGTTTACCTTGGTATCGTGTTCATACTGTTGTACTAAATGATCCCGGTCGTTTAATTGCTGTACATTTAATGCATACCGCTTTAGTTTCTGGCTGGGCTGGTTCTATGGCTTTATACGAATTAGCTGTTTTTGATCCTTCTGATCCTATTCTTGATCCAATGTGGAGACAAGGTATGTTTGTTATACCGTTTATGACTCGTTTAGGAATAACAAAATCTTGGGGCGGTTGGAGTATTACAGGTGAAACTGTAAATAATGCAGGTATTTGGAGTTATGAAGGTGTAGCTGCAGTACATATTGTATTATCAGGTTTACTATTTTTAGCAGCAATTTGGCACTGGGTATATTGGGATTTAGAGTTATTTCGTGATGAACGTACAGGAAAACCTTCATTAGATTTACCTAAAATTTTTGGTATTCATTTATTTTTATCTGGAGTTCTTTGTTTTGCATTTGGAGCTTTCCATGTAACAGGCTTATTTGGCCCTGGTATTTGGGTATCAGATCCTTACGGATTAACTGGAAAAGTACAACCTATTGTTCCAGCTTGGGGAGCTGAAGGTTTTGACCCTTTTGTTCCAGGAGGGATAGCTTCTCACCATATTGCAGCAGGTATTTTAGGTATACTAGCTGGTTTATTTCATCTTAGTGTTCGTCCTCCTCAACGATTATATAAAGGATTACGTATGGGGAATGTTGAAACTGTTTTATCTAGTAGTATTGCTGCTGTATTTTTTGCTGCTTTTGTTGTTGCTGGAACTATGTGGTATGGTTCTGCTGCAACTCCAGTAGAATTATTTGGCCCTACTCGTTATCAATGGGATCAAGGTTTTTTTCAACAAGAAATCGATCGTCGAATTCGTGCTAGTAAAAACGAAAATTTAAGTTTGTCAGAAGCTTGGTCTAAAATTCCAGAAAAATTAGCTTTTTATGATTACATTGGTAATAATCCAGCTAAAGGTGGATTATTCAGAGCGGGTGCTATGGATAATGGAGATGGAATAGCTGTTGGATGGTTAGGTCATGCTGTTTTTAAAGATAGAGAAGGACATGAACTTTTTGTTCGTCGTATGCCTACTTTCTTTGAAACTTTTCCAGTAGTTTTAGTAGATGAAGAAGGAATTGTTAGAGCTGATGTTCCATTTAGAAGGGCGGAATCTAAATACAGTGTTGAACAAGTTGGTGTAACTGTTGAATTTTACGGGGGTGAACTTAACGGAGTAAGTTTTAGCGATCCAGCTACAGTAAAAAAATATGCTAGACGTGCTCAATTAGGTGAAATTTTTGAATTTGATCGCGCTACTTTAAAATCGGATGGTGTTTTCCGTAGTAGTCCAAGAGGTTGGTTTACTTTCGGTCATGCTACGTTTGCTCTTCTTTTCTTCTTTGGTCATATTTGGCACGGTGCTAGAACTTTATTTAGAGACGTTTTTGCTGGTATTGATCCAGATCTAGACGCACAAGTAGAATTTGGAGCATTTCAGAAGTTAGGAGATCCTACTACTAAGAGACAAATAGTTTAGATTTATTTAATAAAGAGTTTTCTGTTTTTTTTGTAAAAAAAAATAATATATATAAATAAATAGAAAAATAATTTTTCTAAACTTTTTTAAATAAATTTTGTTTTCAATTAGTACGAAAGCTATCTCCATACTTCTCACTATAATAAAATCTATGGAAGCATTGGTTTATACATTTTTATTGGTAGGTACTTTAGGAATAATCTTTTTTGCTATTTTTTTTCGTGAACCACCTAAAATTCAAACTAAAGAAAAAAAATAATTTTTTATCAAAATAAAAATTTATGAACCTTCCCTAAAATAAAAAGGGAAGGTTTTTAATAATTAATTTAATCTTCATGCTCTTCAAAAGGATCTCTAAGTTCTTTAGAGGGTTGCCCAAAAGCTGTATAAAGAGCATAACCAGTAAAACTTACGAGTGAACACGATATAAATATAGCGACTAATGTTGCAGTTTCCATTTTTAAGTAGTTCCAAAAGAATGGTTTATTTTTAATTAATATAATAGTACACAAAGTTAACAAATCTCAACTAATGCAATAAAATTTTATGGCTACACAAATTATTGATGATACTCCTAAAACAAAAGGAAAAAGAAGTGGTTTAGGAGATATATTAAAACCACTTAATTCAGAATATGGTAAAGTTGCTCCTGGATGGGGTACAACACCTTTAATGGGTGTTGCAATGGGATTATTTGCTATTTTTTTAGTTATTATTCTTGAACTTTATAATTCTTCCGTATTATTAGATGGAGTTCCTGTAAGTTGGTAATAACTTAAAAAGGTTCAATAAAAAAGTTTAAATTTTTTTATTGAACCTTTTTAAGTTATTACCAACTTTATTTATTTAGTAAAGGTAGTTTAATCGTGTAATCAATTAATTAAAGGATTTATGGATTATGGGTGTGCGACTTGGTTAGATAAATGAAATTTAAAAATACAAAATAATTTGTTAATCTTAAAAAAAAAGATTATTTTATTTTATTAAATGTTAATAAATTTAATATTTAAAGCATAAATTTCGATTAAAATAGTAGCAAATATTTTTTTTTATTTAAACTATGATTAATTTTTTTAATTTACTATTTAAATTTCGTTACCAAATTTAAGTGTTTTTACTCTTTAAAAGTTTATAATGATTTTAAAAATTATTTACCTATTATAATTTTTTTTTTAGTCATCGGAATATAGTAAAAATCTAAAGTTTAATTATTTTTAATAAAATTTAAACAAGAAAATCTTTAAAAAAAAAATTATTCATTTTAAAGAAGAAGATCGCTCAAAAAAGCAATTAATATAAAAAGCTAACTTGAGATAAAAAATAAAAAATATATAAAAATTTTGATTTATATATATATACTTTTTTATTTTTAAGCCGTATGAACAAAAAATTATCATTTACGGTTTGTAGAGAGGAAATACATAAAAGTTTGTCTATCTCACTAAAGTATACGATTGGTTTGAAGAACGTCTTGAAATTCAAGCAATTGCAGATGATATTACTAGTAAATATGTTCCACCACATGTGAATATATTTTATTGTTTAGGAGGCATTACCTTAACTTGTTTTTTAGTTCAAGTAGCAACTGGGTTTGCTATGACTTTTTATTATCGTCCAACTGTTACTGAAGCTTTTGCATCTGTTCAATATATCATGACGGAAGTTAATTTTGGCTGGTTAATTAGATCAGTTCATAGATGGTCCGCGAGTATGATGGTTTTAATGATGATTTTACATATATTTCGTGTCTATCTTACAGGGGGTTTCAAAAAACCTCGTGAATTAACTTGGGTTACTGGTGTTATTTTAGCAGTATTAACAGTTTCATTCGGTGTAACTGGATATTCTTTACCTTGGGATCAAATTGGTTATTGGGCTGTTAAAATTGTAACAGGTGTACCTGAAGCTATTCCTGTTATAGGCTCACCTTTAGTAGAAATATTAAGAGGAAGTGTTAGTGTAGGTCAATCTACATTAACTCGATTTTACAGTTTACATACTTTTGTATTACCACTTCTTACTGCAGTGTTTATGTTAATGCACTTTTTAATGATTCGTAAGCAAGGTATTTCAGGTCCTCTATAAATTATTAGAATATAATTTTTACTAAATTTTGCTGACATAATAAAATTTTAATAGTAAATTTTTCCTATTAAATTTTTATTATGAACTAATTTTATTTATTGTCATAAATTATTTCTAGTTTAATGCTTAAAAATAATTTATGGATTTTCTGTATTTTATTTAAACATTTAAATAAAATATATTTTGATTTAAAAAAAAAAAATTTTAATTATGGGAGTGTGTGACTTGAATTAATTATTGGCTATGTAGATTTTTTATTTAGTCTACCACATTAATTATAAAATTTAAATGTGTTGTTATCCTAAATTATTTTAATAAAAATAAAAAACTTAAGTAAATTTTTTTAAACAAATTTTTTCTATGATTTATTTTCTAAATAGGCTTCATAAAATTTAATAAATAATCAATATATGTATATCTGTATTATTTCTATATGATATATATTAAAATAATTTAATAAAAAACATCATTCATTTCTGTTGAGTTTTTTAATATAAAAATTATAGGAGTAAAAAAAAATCTAAGGAAAAAAAAAGGTTACTATATTAACAAGTTAAGTTTAAATAAGTACAAAATTTTATATATAATAAAAAAACTTATAAAAACTAAGACTATCCAAAAGGCATATTATAATAAATTAATTATAATAAAGTTTAAAAAAGCATACTTGGATTTTGAACTTTTTTAAATAAATAAAATTTAAACAAAAATAGTTCGAGTTGGATGAATAAAAAATTCATGTCCAATTCTTTAAGGGGAATATTTTTTAAATATCCTATCTTAATAACAAAAAAACCTGATTTAAGTGACCCTGTTTTACGAGCTAAATTAGCTAAAGGTATGGGTCATAACTATTATGGAGAACCTGCTTGGCCTAATGATCTTTTATATATTTTTCCAGTTGTTATTTTAGGTACTATTGCATGTACTGTAGGCTTAGCTGTTTTAGAGCCTTCTATGATTGGTGAACCAGCAAATCCTTTTGCAACTCCTTTGGAAATTTTACCTGAATGGTACTTTTTTCCAGTTTTTCAAATACTTCGCACAGTTCCTAATAAATTATTAGGTGTTCTTTTAATGGCTGCAGTACCTGCAGGCTTATTAACAGTACCTTTTTTGGAAAATGTAAATAAGTTTCAAAATCCTTTTCGTCGTCCAGTAGCAACAACTGTTTTTTTAATTGGTACTGTAGTATCTATTTGGTTAGGTATTGGAGCAGCTTTACCTATTGATATATCATTAACTTTAGGGCTTTTTTAATATTAGATTAATCTAATAGATTAATTTTTTTAGTAATTAATTAGAGTATTTACTTTAAAGTAAATACTCTAATTAATTACTAAAAAATTCAAATTTTTTAATTTAATTTAGTTATTTTTTTATTTATTAAAAAAAAATAGAAAAAGACTTGATTAAAAAAAATTTAAGTAATATAATTATAAGATAATTATATTTATTTGTTTTAATTAATAGGAATTTATTAAATATTAAAATTTTTTTTAATTTTTTTAAACAAAAAACGGCGACATGGCCAAGTGGTAAGGCAGAGGATTGCAAATCCTTTACCCCCAGTTCAAATCTGGGTGTCGCCTAAAAAAGTAAAGTTATTAGAAAGAATTGGATTAACTACTATGTCATGTTTTAAATAAAAAATGTATTGTTCTATAATTTGCTTTAGCCTAGTACTTTTTTTTTTATTTAAACGCATTATTAATAGATAATCCTAATATTAAGAATAAATCAAATAAATAAAAAAAGCAAGTCTTTTAATATTTACATACTAACTATTTATCTATATTTCTTATAATAAGAGAATATGATATATATATATATGTATAGTCTTTTTTTTTTGTTATAAATACAAAAACATTATAAAAAAATAATTTTTTATTTATTTTTCTTATAAGTATTATTTATAATTAATTTTTATTTTAACATTTACAAAAAATATATGGATATAGTTAATATTGCTTGGGGTGCTTTAATGGTAATGTTTACATTTTCTCTTTCACTTGTCGTTTGGGGAAGAAGCGGATTATAAAAATTAGATTTAAAATTTAATGTTTTTTTTATTTTTATATTTAATAAAAAAAAATATAAAAATAAAAAAAAGCATTAAACTAAATTAGATTCTATTTTTATTATTTAATAAATTAATTTGTATAAGAAATAAAAAAAGTATAATCAATTTTTTCCCATCCTTTATAAATTTTTTTTTTTAATTTTATTTTTTGATAATTTTTATTTTTCTTTAAATCTTTTTTTTGTGAAATAAAATAATTGTTATTTTTTTTATAAAAAGTAGTAAAATTTAATTTATTATTCCGTAAGTATAAACTTTCCATTATAAAAAAAATGGCAGTTCCGCTTAAAAGTATTTGTGATAATAAAAGAATTGGATCTAATCGCCAACCTTGAAAAATAAGAATTCCTCCACATAATAATCCAATTGATGAAAAAAATGAATCATAATATTAAGATAGGTTAATGTTTTTATTTATAGACATGACCCTCTTAAAAACCATACATGATATTTTAATTTCTTTATGGCTTAAACATTAAAATAAAAAAAAAAACTTTATAAAATTTAAATGTTCTAAATCCAAGTAAGTTTAAAAAGAATTAAAAAAAAAACTTTTTGGTTTTGGATTGTCTTTTCTTGTTTGATTTCATTTTTACAACAAGTTTATTTTATTTATACTTAAATTTATTTAAAATTATCCTTAGGCTCATTTACATTTCATGGATTTAATTATTTTTATTTCTAAAGATATAAAAATGAAATTAAATAAAAAAAAAAATAAATTATTTTTAATTGTTATTTAATTAAAGCTCCAAATTTCTTTAATTTAAAATTTAAGCATGTTTTCAAAATGATGTTATAATTATGTTAAATTTTTAGCCATAGATTTTTTGATAGAATTTTAAATTTTATTTCAAGTTTTCTATTTATTATTTATTGTTACTATTAAATAAATTGAAATTTTTTTACTTTATTTAATATTTAAGTATAGGATAAATCACACCTCTAGATACATTAGGTTCCCTTATTCGAAGGGCATATAAAACTATACCTACTACAATAAGCCCTATTCCTACTATTGTACTAGGGCCTAATTCTATATGAATCATATAATTAAAATAATAAAAATAAATTTAAGTTAAAAAACTAAAAAAATTATATATAATTTTTTTAGTTTTTTAACTTAAATTTTAATATTGTAAAAAACTGAATATTTTATTAAAAATACAATATTATTTAATAAATCCAAAATAAGTAATAATCTAAAATAAATTTTATTATTAATTACCTTGACTAGCTGTTTGTACATAAAGAATTAGCAAAAAAGCTGTGGGGATTAAAATGAACAATGCAGTAGCAATAAATGCAAGAATATTTACTTCCATATGTTTATTATATTAATGTTTAGTTTACAATACTAAAAAATATCATCTGATTTTATTTATAATTTATTAATTTTTATGTTTTATTATCAGTTTAATTATAAAATTAAGCAGTTTAATCAAAATATTTGAAATCAAAAGAATATGATTTTCTTTTTTTGAGTTTAACTAAATCATGGATATCAACTAAATAGTATAACATAAGATTATTTTTTTCCTACTTAAAAAACTTAAAAAACATTGCCTTGAAGAGGATTCGAACCTCCACGCTTTAAAGCATAAAATTTTGAGTCTTACGTGTATACCATTTCACCACCAAGGCATATTAGAAAGTTATTATAGAAAACGAAATAGAAAAAATCTATTTTTAATTAATCAATTAATAAATAATATTTTAAATTTATAACAATAACTAAATAATTAATATATTTTATTAATTATTTAGTTATTGTAATTGTAAATATTTATAATTTTTTATTTAAATATTTGTAAAAGTTTTTAAATGTAAATTAGTTTGAAGGATGCTAATAATTGGATTCATAAATATTCCTAAAAATATAGAAGCAATTACACATATAATTATACTAACTTCAATTGAGTTTTTTGAGAGAAGCGAAAAAGAAGAAACGGTGTAAGATTGTACATAAGAAGTTACTTCTTTATTTTCTGCAGTAATTAATAATTTAATTATTTTTAAATAATAATATATAGAAATAACGCTTGTAAAAAGACCAATAAAAACTAAAAAATATAAACCAGCTTTCCAAGCACACCAAAATAAATAAAGTTTTCCAAAAAAACCAGATAAAGGGGGAATACCCCCTAAAGACAATAAGCATAAAGCAAGAGAAAAAGTTAATAACGGATCTTTTAAAATTAATCCGCTATAATCACGAATATTATCTGTTCCTGCACGTAATCCAAATAATATAATACAAGCAAAAGTTCCTAAATTCATAAATATATAAAATAGTAAATAAACTATCATACTTGTATATCCATCAAAATTTCCTGTAACTAATCCAATCATTAAATATCCAATTTGACTTATTGAAGAATATGCAAGCATACGTTTCATACTTGTTTGAGTAATAGCTACCAAATTACCTAATATCATGCTACAAATAGCTGATATTTCTAAAAGTGAATGCCATTGATTAGGAAGAAAAGGAAAAACAATATTAAAAAGACGAACTAACAAAGCTAAACCCGCTATTTTTGAAGCAACTGAAAGAAAAGCAACGACTGGGGTAGGGGAGTTAGAATCGAAAAGAAGATTACTCATTCTTTTCTTTCATTCAAAACTGTGCGTGAAACTTTAATTTCACACAGCTCCTAAGTAACAATATAAAATTTTATTACTCTCCTCGTGTGTGTATCAAAAATGAAAAATAAAATTTTATTAAAATTAAACTTTACGAGGAATCCTATTTTAGTGCTTTTTTTTAAGTAAAAAAACCATCTAATTTTTTTCGTTTTTAATAGTCATGAATTTTTATTATTTTAGGTTTAAAAAAAAAAATACTTGTAATACACTTATAATTTTCGAAGGATAGAAAATTACTAATTAGTATTTTTTGAAATATTTAAATTATATAATTTTTTTTATTAAATTATCCTTAATAATTAATTTAGAATTTTTCTATTGTAACTTTGCTTTATCTTAAATTTTATTAATTTTTTTATTTTTAATTTGATAAAAGTTGTATTTTATTTTTAAGTGAAAACAATAATTTATTTTTATTTTGCATGTCTATAAAATATTTTAAAATGTAATAAAACAATAAATAATATTATTTTTTTATATTTAAAATTAAAAAAAACGAATCACACTCCTTCATAGACATCAGGAGTCCATTGATGAAAAGGCACTAAAGAAAGTTTAAATCCAATTCCTACACTAATAAATACCAGTGCAAGCAAACTTCCGGAAGAATTATACATTTCTGTATTAACGAGCTCATCTGCTATTTTTTGAAGTTGAAATTCTCCTCCAGATAAACCGTAAAGCCACGAAAAACCATAAGCTAAAATAGATGAACTTGTTCCACCTATAAGTAAATATTTCATAACTGCTTCGTTAGATCGCACATCTTTTTTAGTATAACCGGATAATAAATAAGAACCTAAACTTAAGCATTCTAAAGAGACAAAAATAGTAATCAAGTCGTTAGCACCACATAAAAACATTCCTCCGATAGTTGCAGTTAATAAAAAAATAAGAAATTCTGTTATTGCTAATTTTGTACATTTAATAAAATCAATAGATAAAGGAATACATAATATTGAACATAATGCTATAAAAATTCGAAATATTTTGTTAAAATTATCAGCTTGAAAATTGCCTAAAAAACTAATAATGGGTTCTTCTTTTAATTGAAATATTAAAATAAAAATACTTAATGATAAACTTATTAAAGAAATAAAAAAAAATACATTTTTATTTTTTATTTTTAAAATTAAATCTAATATTAAAATACTTATTAGACAAAAAATAAGAACACATTCAGGCAAAATAGTTGTTTTGTAAAAAAAAGAAAGATCAAGTTCTAATTTCATAAAAAATTTCTCGATATGTAAAAAAATTTTAATACTTATATATTTTATTTATATAAATAAGCGAGCAGTAAAAATTATATAATTTTTTTTAATTATTATAATTTTTACTGCTCGCTTATTTATATTATATAAATCTTTTTAAAAAAGCTCTATTTATATATATTATAGATTATAGAGATTTTTTTATTTTCTTTTTAAAAAATTAACGAAAATGAGCAAAAGCTCTATTAGCTTCAGCCATTCTATGAGTTTCTTCTTTTTTTCGTATTGCTTCTCCACTATCTCGAGCAGCGTCAATTAATTCATAACTCAATTTAAAAGCCATATTTCGACCTAAACGTTTTTTAGAAGCTCTCAAAAGCCAACAAATAGCAAGAGCTTTACCTTGAGCAGATTTTATTTCAACTGGTACTTGATAGGTAGATCCACCTACACGTCGTGCTTTTATTGTCACATTAGGTGTTACTCTATGTATAGCTTGACGTAAAATCGATAATGGATTCTTTTTTGTTTTTTGTTTAATATTTTTCATTGCTTTATAAAAAATACGATAAGCTAATGATTTTTTTCCATTTTTTAAAATTTGATTAACCATCATATTTACTAATCGATTACGATAAATTGGATCAGATTTTATGGTTTTTTTTTCTATAATACTACGGCGTGACATAACATTAAAAAAATAATTAAATAATTTATTAAAAAGAAAAAAAAAGTAATTTATTTTGGCTTTTTCACTCCATATTGTAGGGTGGATTAATTAAAAATGGAAAAAATCTCCCTTCAAACCGTATATACAACTTTCATTGAATACGGCTTTCCGTATTTAAAAAATAAAAAAAAAATATTTAAATATTTTTTATTTTAAATACTTACTTACTTTAAATTAAGTATCCGTTTTCTTTTTTTATAAGTTTTATAGAAAATCATGTATTTTATTAATTTCATATTAAAATTTTTAGGTTTAAAAAAATAAAAAAAAAATTTATATTAATTTTTTATGTTTTTTTTTTAACTTGTTCTAAAAAAGTTAAAATTTTTTATTTTTAATAATATTTAAGTTAGGGAATACTTTTTATTTAATAAATAAACCTTAAATATTTAAATATATAATTTAAATTAGCTTGCTTTAGTTCCGTTCTAATATTTTTTATTTTTTGGTTAGCTATATTTACATGTTTTTAACATTTAACATGGTATTATTTTAAAATACAAATTTGAAATAATAATATACAACGCACTAGAACGCCCCTGTTGACGATCTTTTACTCCTACAGCATCAAGAGTTCCTCTGACAATATGATATCTAACACCAGGTAAATCTTTAACTCTTCCTCCTCTTACTAATACTACAGAATGTTCTTGTAAATTATGACCTATACCAGGTATATAAGCTGTGATTTCAAATCCAGAAGTTAATTTTACTCTTGCTACTTTACGTAAGGCGGAATTTGGTTTTTTTGGTGTTACGGTGAAAAACTAGCAAATTTAATTATTACTTTTAATTAAATGCTGTTTGATAAAACTGTACGTAGAATTTTTATTTTATACAGCTCCTTACTAAAAATTGTTATTAGTTAAAAAAAAATAAATTTTTTATTTCTTTTTAATAAAATAAAACTTAAATATTGTTTTATTCAAATTTTACTATTTTTTATTTTTAATTTTTAGCAAGTTAATATAAGCTTATC